TTTGAAATGTTTAGTTCCATGCATTTTTCGTGAAAATAATGGTAAAGTTATAGTTGAAAAACCTGAGATAAAAGAGTGTAAGAGATCGATAACTACTCAAAGAAAGTTTGTGATAAGTTTTTGAAATGTTTAGTTCCATGCATTTTTCGTGAAAATAATGGTAAAGTTATAGTTGAAAAACCTGAGATAAAAGAGTGTAAGAGATCGATAACTACTCAAAGAAAGTTTGTGATAAGTTTTTGAAATGTTTAGTTCCATGCATTTTTCGTGAAAATAATGGTAAAGTTATAGTTGAAAAACCTGAGATAAAAGAGTGTAAGAGATCGATAACTACTCAAAGAAAGTTTGTGATAAGTTTTTGAAATGTTTAGTTCCATGCATTTTTCGTGAAAATAATGGTAAAGTTATAGTTGAAAAACCTGAGATAAAAGAGTGTAAGAGATCGATAACTACTCAAAGAAAGTTTGTGATAAGTTTTTGAAATGTTTAGTTCCATGCATTTTTCGTGAAAAGTAAAAATGGTAAAATTAAAAATTAATGCATCGATAAAAAAACCTGTGCCATCTCGATACCGGATAATCAAATTTTCGTGCATCAAAATTGCAAAAAAAAGGATAATAAGTTAGTATATATATATATATATATATATATATAAAATATAACTATATATAATAATATATAATATAATATAGTATATAGTATATAGTATATAGTATATATACTAGTATACAATATTGTATAATATTAGTCTTACATAATTATGTAAGACTAATATTATACAATATTGTATACTAGTATATATACTATATACTTAATTTTATACTATACTTTATACTATACTAGTTAACTATTAACTATTAACTATATACACTATAGTTTTACTTTTACTTTCTTTGTATTTAGTGCAAAAACACTATTAAAATAGTGATGGTTAAGCTTTGTGCACGACCATGCGTGTGACTGGGCTTCAATATCTCCTAGCCCAAATAGTGATGGTTAAGCTTTGTGCACGACCATGCGTGTGACTGGGCTTCAATATCTCCTAGCCCAAATAGTGATGGTTAAGCTTTGTGCACGACCATGCGTGTGACTGGGCTTCAATATCTCCTAGCCCAAATAGTGATGGTTAAGCTTTGTGCACGACCATGCGTGTGACTGGGCTTCAATATCTCCTAGCCCAAATAGTGATGGTTAAGCTTTGTGCACGACCATGCGTGTGACTGGGCTTCAATATCTCCTAGCCCAAATAGTGATGGTTAAGCTTTGTGCACGACCATGCGTGTGACTGGGCTTCAATATCTCCTAGCCCAAATAGTGATGGTTAAGCTTTGTGCACGACCATGCGTGTGACTGGGCTTCAATATCTCCTAGCCCAAATAGTGATGGTTAAGCTTTGTGCACGACCATGCGTGTGACTGGGCTTCAATATCTCCTCACGGAAACTTCTCGTTGGTAGAAAAATTCCTTCTTGTTAGGATTGGTGCAGTAGGGTCTTAACAGGGCACGGTGGTTGTAAACGGAAGCCAATCGTTTGTACCTAGACTCCATCAATACCTCGATACCTCCTCACGGAAACTTCTCGTTGGTAGAAAAATTCCTTCTTGTTAGGATTGGTGCAGTAGGGTCTTAACAGGGCACGGTGGTTGTAAACGGAAGCCAATCGTTTGTACCTAGACCTGAAACATTACGATTTTTTAATTTTCCCTTTGGAATGACAAATTGAGATTTTGTTAGATTAGGTTGGTAAAATTAAAATTGCCATCTTGTCTTTCATTCAACACAAAATGAAGAGTTTGATCCTTGCTCAGGATGAACGCTGGCGGCATGCTTAATACATGCAAGACAAATGGTCCTTACGGACAATGTCGGACGGGTGAGTAATGTGTAAGAATCAACATTTGGGTGGGGGACAACAGATGGAAACGTTTGCTAATACCCCATAATACTATTTAGTTAAAGAATTTCGCCCAGATATGAGCTTGCATCTGATTAGCTAGTTGGTTAGGTAAGAGCTAACCAAGGCTTTGATCAGTAGCTGGTTTGAGAAGATGATCAGCCACACTGGGACTGAGACACGGAACAGACTCCTACGGGAGGCAGCAGTAGGGAATATTTCGCAATGGGTGAAAGCCTGACGAAGCAATGCCGCGTGGAGGAATTAAGGCCTTTGGGTCGTAAACTCCTTTTCTCATTGAAGAAGTTCTGACGGTATTTGAGGAATAAGCATCGGCAATTTTCGTGCCAGCAGCCGCGGTAATACGAGAGATGCAAGCGTTATCCGGAATTATTGGGCGTAAAGAGTTTGTAGGTGGTTAAATGTGTTTAATGTTAAAACTTAGAACTCAACTCTAAAATGGCATTAAAAACTATTTGACTTGAGTATGATAGAGGTAAAGGGAATTCCCAGTGTAGCGGTGAAATGCGTAGATCTTGGGAAGAACACCAGTGGCGAAAGCGCTTTGCTAGGTTAATACTGACACTGAGAAACGAAAGCTAAGGTAGCAAACAAGATTAGATACCTTGGTAGTCTTAGCTGTAAACTATGGATACTAAGTGGTGCTTTTTGTACTGCTGTAGCTAACGCGTTAAGTATCCCGCCTGGGGAGTACGCTTGCAAAAGTGAAACTCAAAGGAATTGACGGGGGCCCGCACAAGCGGTGGAACATGCGATTTAATACGATGCTACACGAAAAACCTTACCAGGATTTGACATGCTAGGAAGTTTTTCGAAAGATAAATGTGCCTCTTGAGGAGCCTAGACACAGCTGGTGCATGGCTGTCGTCAGCTCGTGTCGTGAGATGTTGGGTTAAGTCCCGTAACGAGCGCAACCCTCGTTTTTAGTTGTCTTTTCGAGATCTAAAGAGACTGCCGGTTATAAATCGGAGGAAGGTGGGGATGACGTCAAGTCATCATGCCGTTTATATCCTGGGCTATACGCGTGTTACAATGGTTAAGACAATGAGTTGCGAATCCGCGAGGATAGTGCTAATCTCAAAAACTTAATCTTAGTTCGGATTGTAGGCTGCAACTCGTCTGCATGAAGGTGGAATCGCTAGTAATCGCCAGTCAGCTATATGGCGGTGAATTCGTTCCCGGGCCTTGTACACACCGCCCGTCACATCATGGAAGTTGGCCATGCCCGAAGGTGTTATCTTAACTTTATAGAGAGAGACACTTAAGGCCGGGTTAGTGACTAAGATGAAGTCGTAACAAGGTAGCCGTACTGGAAGGTGCGGCTGGAACAACTCCAACGTGATTTAACTCACTGAAAATTTATTTATTTATTTAATTAAAAACTATATTACATAGTATTTAATTAGGGCTATTAGCTCAGTTGGTTAGAGCGTACCCTTGATAAGGGTAAAGTCGCTGGTTCAAGTCCAGCATGGCCCTTAAAGCTACTTGGGGGTATAGCTCAGTTGGTAGAGCGCTGCCTTTGCAAGGCAGATGACAGCGGTTCGAGTCCGCTTACCTCCAACTTTTGAGGAAGGTTAAATGAAAGTTGACTTATGTGGGATAGCTTGGCACTTAGAAGCGAAGAAGGGCGTAGTAACTGACGATATGCTTTGGGGAACAAGAAACAAGTTTTTATCCAAAGATCCCCGAATAGGGTAACCTAATAAACATTTATCAATAATTTAGATTTTTGTAGGCAACTCGGTGAACTGAAACATCTCAGTAGCCGAAGGAAAAGAAAGCAAAAGCGATTTTCTTATTAGTGGCGAGCTAAACGAAAACAGCCTAAACCGTTTTCGGTGTAGTGGGAGTACTTTTGTATCAAATTGTTTAACCTGAAATTGTTGAATGCAATATCATAGAAGGTTGGAAATCCTGTAAGGTTTTGTAAATTTGTAATAGTATTATCCCGAGTAGCATAGAGCACGTGTAATTCTGTGTGAATCAGCGAGGACCACCTCGTAAGGCTAAATATTCCTAAGTGACCGATAGTGAACTAGTACCGTGAGGGAAAGCTGAAAAGAACACTGAAAAGTGAGTGAAATAGACCTTGAAAGCATATGTTTACAAGCAGTGGGAGATCTATATAAAGATTGACCGCGTGCCTGTTGAAGAATGAGCCGGCGACTTATAGGCAGTGGCTTGGTTAAGGTTTTTATTCTGGAGCCATAGTGAAAGCGTGCTTTAATAGAGCAATTTCAGTCACTGTTTATAGACCCGAACCCGGGTGATCTAATCATGACCAGGATGAAGCTTGGGTAATACTAAGTTGAAGACCGAACCCACCAATGTTGAAAAATTGGGGGATGAGTTGTGATTAGGGGAGAAATTCCAATCGAACTCGGAGCTAGCTGGATCTCTTCGAAATGCGTTGAGGCGCAGCAGTTGATTATGATACGTTTAGGGGTAAAGCACTGTTTCGACAAGGGCTATGATGAGTAGTACTAAGTTGTAGCAAACTCTGAATACTAAACTAAATTTCAATTAACTAGTGAGACAGTGGGGGATAAGCTTCATTGTCAAGAGGGAAACAGCCCAGATCACCACTTAAGGCCCCTAAGTAACTACTAAGTGACAAAGGATGTATTAGTACATAGACAACCAGGAGGTTGACTTAGAAGCAGTAACCCTTTAAAAAGTGCGTAATAGCTTACTGGTCAAGTGCTTTTGCGCCGAAAATGAATGGGACTAAGTAGTTTGCCGAAAGTGTGAGATAATATCGGTAGAAGAGCGTTTTGTATTAGTTAGAAGCAGTAGTGAAAACAGCTGTGGACTATTCAGAAGTGAGAATGTTGGCTTAAGTAACGAAAACATTGGTTGAAATCCAATGCCCCGAAAACCTAAGGATTCCTTCGCAAGGTTCGTCCACGAAGGGTTAGTCAGGACCTAAAGCGAGGTTTAACAGCGTAGTTGATGGATAACAGGTTAATATTCCTGTACTATTTTTAATTTAATTATGAGTGACAAAAAAGGCTATACCATCCAAAGACTGGTTGTTTTGGTTTAATTTTACAAGGCTAGGAGAAGCATTACAAAAAATGTTTTGAGCTAAGTTCAGAGTACGAGAGATATTACGGTATCAAAAGTGGTTCATGTCATGTTTTCAAGAAAAACTCTAGTAATATACAATTAAAAATACCTGTACCTTAAATTGACACAGATAGGAAAGTAGAGAATACTAAGGGGCGCGAGATAACTCTTTCTAAGGAACTCGGCAAAATAACTCTGTAACTTCGGGAGAAAGAGTGCCTCTGCAAAGAGGTCGCAGTGATCAGGTCCAAGCGACTGTTTATCAAAAACACAGGTCTCCGCTAAGTTGAAAAACTATGTATGGGGGCTGACGCCTGCCCAGTGCCAGAAGGTTAAAGAAATTGGTTAGCTAACGCGAAGCTGGTGACTGAAGCCCTGGTGAACGGCAGCCGTAACTATAACGGTTCGAAGGTAGCGAAATTCCTTGTCGGGTAAGTTCCGACCCGCACGAAAGGCGTAACGATTTGGATACTGTCTCAGAAAGAGACTCGGTGAAATAGAATTGACTGTGAAGATGCGGTCTACTTGCACTTGGACAGAAAGACCCTATGAAGCTTTACTGTAACTTGAGATTGGTTTTGGGCTTTTTTTGCGCAGTATAGGTGGGAGGCTTTGAACTTATTTTTCGGAAGAAAGTGAGCCACAATGTGAGATACCACTCTGAAAAAGTTAAAAATCTAATAGTATTTTATCAAAATACTTGACAGTTTCAGGCGGGCAGTTTTACTGGGGCGGTAGCCTCCTAAAAGGTAACGGAGGCGTACAAAGGTTTTCTCAGTCTGGACGGAAATTAGTTGCAGCGTGTAAAGATAAAAGTAAGCTTGACTGTGAGACTCAAAAGTCGAGCAGAGACTAAAGTCGGTCTTAGTGATCCGACGGTGCTGAGTGGAAAGGCCGTCGCATAACTGATAAAAGTTACTCTAGGGATAACAGGCTGATCTCCCCCAAGAGTTCACATCGACGGGGAGGTTTGGCACCTCGATGTCGGCTCATCGCAACCTGGGGCGGTAGTACGTCCCAAGGGTTGGGCTGTTCGCCCATTAAAGCGGTACGTGAGCTGGGTTCAGAACGTCGAGAGACAGTTCGGTCCATATCCGGTGTGAGTGTTAGAGTATTGAAAGGAGCTTTCCTTAGTACGAGAGGACCGGGAAGGATACACCACTGATGTACCAGTTTTTGTGCCAACAGAATACGCTGGGTAGTTAAGTGTAGAGTGGATAACTGCTGAAAGCATATAAGTAGGAAGCCCACCTTAAGATGAGTACTCTTTTTTAAGGTCACGACTAGACTAGTCGTTAGATAGGTATTAGGTGTACGGTTAGTAATAACTTTAGCCGAGATATACTAACAGACCGAACGTTTTATCCTACTCAAGTTAATGTCTGGTTTCTTTTGCTTTGTGGTAACACCTAACCCATTCCGAACTTAGAAGTGAAATACAAAGCGGGGAGATAATATTTGGAGGGACACCTTCTGAGAAAATCTTCTTGATGCCAGATTATAAATATAACTTTATATCCATAAACACAAAATATCTGAAGTAGTGTTAATTAATTATTTATTGGAATTTCAAGGACTATTCTTTTCATAATTTAGTCTTAACGTTTTATTTAATTTAATAAGGAGAAAAAGGGATTTGAACCCTTGGTGTTCAATAATAAACACACTTGATTAGCAATCAAGCTCTTTAAGCCACTCAGACACTTCTCCATTTTATTTTTAAAATTTAATATCTGAGGCGGGAGGACTCGAACTTCCGAATGACAGGGCCAAAACCCGTTGCCTTACCACTTGGCTACGCCCCAATATCGAAATAATTCTAGAAATTTATTAAATTTTAATATTTGTAATTAATAGACTTTTTCCAAAATCTATTAATTTTCATTAAATTCCTTTTATTGAAACTTTTAAAAATGAAGCTAGCTTGGTTGCTTGTTCTTCTATTTCACTAAATTTTAATGGTTTTGATATCTGCATTATGGGAAGGTCATTCTTTCCTTTAATACAAACAAATATATTTTGTCTTGTATTAAAAAGATCTGTCTTTATTTCAACTTTTATTGCTTCTGTGAATTATTCATTTTCGAATATTCTTCAAACTGTAATTACATAGTGAATGTTTACAGTTTTAATCTATTAATTTATTTTTTAATTAATTTTAATATTTGAGCATCTTATTACTATTTAGTTTTATATCTAAAATTATTTTTTAGCGAAAAGTTTAAATATATTAAATATTTAGTTAATTTGCTTAAATTATTGTTATTTTTAATTCTTATAAAATATAAAATTGAATTTTAAAGTTTTGGCTATTTTCTTATATTTGTTAAAGTAAAACTTTTGTGTTAATTATAAATCCAAAATCGCAATATATCGTTAAGTGCATATGTTATATCTATGTCTGAATTATTCCAAGGTAATCCTCCTTTTCTATATACTCTCATAGTTCCTTTTTCTTTATCAAATTCGTTATAACCTTCACCTATTTTATAGTAAGTAATTAAGATTTGATTAATACTTATTATTAGTCCAAGGATTCCGTAAAAACACATTGTAATACCTTGAGGGAAAAATATTATACTATTTGAGTTTAAAAAAGGAAGAATATTTATTTTCATATAGCTGGATATACCTGTTATAGAAAATCCTAGTGATCCAAGAAACATTATAGAATTAAAGATATATTTGATAATTTTATCTTCTTCTTCTATTTTTTGTACATAAATTTTCTCTTTGCTTCTTAAGTCTTTTACAGAATTATTATCCATAATTAATTAATTATAGATAATACTATACCTGCACCAACAGTTCTTCCTCCTTCGCGTATAGCAAATCGCATTCCTTTTTTGTAATACTTCATTAGTTTAATTAAATTTTTATGTATTATTTAATGTTAAAATTTATTTCAGTTTACTTTATTTGATGATTATTCAGTTTAAATTTTTCAATCTCATTTCTATTGCAATTGGTTGTATAAGTTCAACCTTCATTTTTATCCTGTCACCTGGCATTACCATTTGTGCAGGGCTATCATTGTCCGATCTAAATGATTCTATTTTTCCAGTTACATCAGTTGTTCTAACATAAAATTGAGGTCGATAACCTTCAAAAAATGGTGTATGTCTACCTCCTTCTTCTTTAGTTAATATATATACTTGTGAATCAAAAGCAGTATGAGGATTAATAGTTCCCGGTTTAGATATAACCATTCCTCTTTCTATATCGTTTTTCTGTATGCCTCGTAATAATATACCAACATTATCACCAGCTAAAGCTTCATCTAAACTTTTTTGGAACATTTCTAATCCAGTAACTGTTGTTGTTCTAGTATCTTTTAAACCTACTAATTCAACAGTTTCTCCAACTTTTACAGTGCCTCGTTCTACTCTTCCTGTTGCAACTGTTCCACGTCCTGTTATAGAGAAAACATCTTCAACAGCCATTAAAAAGTCCTTATCCGTATCACGCGTTGGAGTTGGAATGTATTCATCTACTTTGTCCATTAAATCAAGTATTTTATCTACCCATTTATTTTCGCCTCTTGCTAGTTTAGGATTTTGAGTTAATGCTTCTACAGATAGTAATGCCGAACCTGATACGACTGGTATTTCATCACCTGGGAATTCATAGTTATTTAATGTTTCTCTTACTTCCAATTCAACTAATTCTAGTAGTTCTTTATCATTTTTAATTGATATTTCATTAAGTAATTAGATATTAAATTATTTATATTTTTTATTGTTAAATTTTATATTTTAATTTTAGGATTAATTGTTTTGAACCTCACTCAACTTGATCTTCTTTATTTAAGAAGACTACAATATTAGGTACTCCAACTTGTTTAGCCAACAAAATATGTTCTCTTGTTTGGGGCATTGGTCCATCAGCTCCCGAAACTACTAATATGGCACCATCCATCTGTGCTGCACCTGTTATCATATTTTTAACATAATCGGCATGTCCAGGACAGTCTACATGTGCATAGTGTCTATTTTTTGTTTCATACTCTACATGTGCTGTATTGATTGTAATACCTCTTGCTTTTTCTTCTGGTGCGGAGTCAATATCTTCGTATCTTTTAGCTTTGGAATTTCCAGTTGCTGCTAGAGTCATTGTTATTGCAGCTGTTAGTGTTGTTTTGCCATGGTCTACATGCCCAATTGTACCGATGTTTATATGTGGTTTTGTACGTTCAAATTTTTGACGAGCCATTTTTTTTATAATATTTTAGTATACATTTATCTTAATTAATTTGATAATGATTTTTTAATCAGATTATTTTATTTTTTTTTTTATTTTTAATTCTTATTATTTTTAGCCACAAAAAAATTGATTTTGGTTATTTATTTTTTATTTTATAGTTAAATTCAATGCTTGTTACTATTTAATATTTTTCTACACATTTAGGTTATTTATGTAAAATTAAACTTTGAATGTAGAAAATGCTTTATTAGCTTCTGCCATTTTATGTATTTCTTCTTTCTTTTTTACTGAATTTCCTATGTTATTGTAAGCGTCTAATATTTCATTACCTAGTTTAGTTATAATATTTTTTCCTGGTCTTTTTCGTGCGGATTTTATTATAAATCTTAATGCTAGGCTGTTTCCTCGATCATTTTTAACTTCTATTGGAACTTGATAGGTTGCGCCTCCTACTCGTCTTGATTTTACTTCAACAACAGGAGTAGCATTTTCTATTGCTTTTTTTAATATTTCTAATGGATCTTGTTGAGTTGTTTCTTTTATATTTTTCATTGTTTCATAAAAAATACGTTGTGCTAAGCTTTTTTTACCTTTTAATAATAATTTATTTATTATCATAGTAACGAGATTACTATTATAGATTGGATCCTGAGCTATTATACGTTTTTTTGCTGTTCTTCTACGAGACATATTTAAATTTAATTTATAAAGAAAAAATATACATTTTGTATTTTCCTTTTGGTCTACAATTTTTTTGAATTTTGAGTTATAATTTATTTACCAGCTTTTGGTTTTTTAGCACCGTATTTTGAACGTCCTTGTTTACGATTTTTCACACCTGCACAATCAAGGCATCCGCGGATGACGTGGTATCGGACCCCTGGTAAATCCTTTACTCTTCCACCTCTTATGAGTATAACTGAGTGCTCTTGTAGGTTATGTGATATTCCAGGGATGTATGCTGTTACTTCAAAACCTGAAGCCAGTCTAACTCTAGTAACTTTACGTAATGCCGAATTTGGTTTTTTTGGTGTAGTTGTATAAACTCTTGTGCATATAGCCCTTTTTTGTGGGCATAATTTTAATGCCGGAGATTTTGTTTTTTTCTTATTTTTCTTTCTTTGAAAACGAATTAATTGTTCTATTGTAGGCATAATGTTTATTTTAGAAATTTCTTGATGTTTAATTCACTCTAATTTTAGTTCTTTTTAGTCTAAACTTTCTATTAGTATTTTAAAAGTTTTCCAATCTAATATAGATAGTTTAGCTATTATCTTTTTATTTATAAGTATCCTTGAGTTTTTTAATTGATTTATTAGTGAACTATAGTTTTTTCCTAGTAGTCTAGATGCTCCATTTATACGTTGAATCCATATTTTTTTGAAGTCTGACTTTTTTTTTCTACGATCGTTATAAGAATAACGTAAAGCTTTCATTATTTGTTGATTTGCTGTAGCAAATAATTTAGAATGTGATCCTTTAAAACCTTTTGTAAAACCAAGTATTTTTTTACGTCTTTTTTTTGCAACGGATCCTCTTTTTATTCTTGTCATATTTTTGTTTATTGGTTCAGTCTAATTTTATTAAATATTTTAGATTAATAAGAAGTTTAAAACCTTATATATATATATTATTTTATATCTAATTCTTTTTGCTAAACATTTGTTACAATATTAATGTCGTCTGATATTAAGTAATTTGATTTCACATAAAAATGTTAACATTAAAGATTTTTGTTTATACTGTAGTAATATTCTTCGTTTCACTATTTATTTTTGGTTTTCTTTCTAATGACCCTGGACGTAATCCTAATTCAAAAGATATGTAATTATATAGTTATTATTTAACTTATATATTACATTAAGATCCTGTTGGAGCTGGGATTGTAGTTTAATTGGTTAGAGCACCGCCCTGTCACGGCGGAAGTTGCGGGTTCGAGTCCCGTCAGTCCCGAATTAAGTTTTATAAATTACCTTAAATATTCTATAGTTTGATTAATAAATATTATATATTTTATTATGGTTGAAGCACTTTTATCTGGTATTATTTTAGGATTAATTTTTATTACAGTATGTGGTTTGTTTTTTACAGCGTATTTACAATATATACGTAGTGATAGTAAGAAATTTATTAGTTAATTCGAAAGGTAGAACTATTTGGATAGTTTTATTCTTTTGAATTGATAGCTCAGTTGGTAGAGCACTCGGCTTTTAACCGATTGGTCCTGGGTTCGAATCCCAGTCAATTCAATTTAAGTTAGGTTGATTCTTAAATTATTAAAATTTAGTTTATATAAGGGTAGGTATGTAGTTTTATTTAGAGGAAGATTATATGACAATAACTCCACCGGAACAAAAATTAAAAAAAGTAAAAGTTACTTTTACTAGTAATCCTGTTGAAACTTCTTTTGAGAAATGGGCTAAACCTGGTCACTTTTCTAGAGTTTTGTCTAAAGGACCTAATACTACAACTTGGGTCTGGAATTTGCATGCTGATGCACATGATTTTGATAGTCATACAACTGATTTGGAAGATATCTCCAGAAAGATATTTAGCGCACACTTTGGTCAATTAGCAATTATTGAAATTTGGTTAAGTGGAATGTTTTTCCATGGAGCAAGATTTTCAAACTATGAGAATTGGCTTGTTGATCCAGTTCATATTAAACCAAGTGCACAAGTAGTATGGCCAATTGTTGGTCAAGAAATCTTAAATGGTGATGTTGGGGGTAATTTTCAAGGTGTTCAAATAACGTCTGGTTTATTTCAAGTTTGGCGTTCAAGTGGTATTACTTCAGAAATTCAATTGTATGCAACTGCTATTGCAGGTTTAATTTTTGCTGTTTTACTTTTCTTCGCTGGATGGTTTCATTATCATAAAGCTGCACCTAAATTAGAATGGTTTCAAAATGTTGAATCAATGTTAAATCATCACTTGAGTGGTTTATTAGGTTTAGGATGTCTTTCTTGGGCAGGTCACCAGATTCATGTTTCTTTACCTATTAACAAGCTTTTAGATTCTGGAGTTAATCCACAAGATATTCCTTTACCACATGAGTTTATTCTTAATAAATCTTTGATGATACAATTGTATGGTAGTTTTGCTAAAGGTCTTACTCCTTTCTTTACTTTGAATTGGTCAGAATATTCGGATTTTCTTACTTTTCGTGGTGGTTTAAATCCAATTACGGGTGGTCTATGGTTGACTGATGTAGCTCATCATCATTTGGCATTGGGTGTATTATTTATATTCGCCGGTCATATGTATAAAACAAATTGGGAAATTGGACATAGTATGAAACAGTTATTAGAAGTTCATAAAGGTCCTTTGACTGGTCAAGGTCATAAAGGTCTTTATGAAATTTTTACAACTTCATGGCATGCACAATTAAGTCTTAATTTGGCGATGATGGGATCATTATCTATAATTGTTGCACAACATATGTATTCAATGCCTCCTTATGCTTATCTTGCTACTGATTATGGTACACAACTTTCTTTGTATACACATCATAATTGGATTGGAGTTGCGGGTATTATTTTTATTTTATTAAATGTTAATTTAGAAATTGTAATTTATAAAAATTTATATGTAAACATTTTATTGTATCTCCATATAACCTCTTAGGTTTTAGAGGAATCCTATCGACTTATCCGGAATAAAATAAAAATTATAATTTAACTTTTAATTTAGTTAGTTTCAAATAAAAACAAATTAGAAAAATTTTGAGGAGACAATAGCATGTCGTTTATAACCTATTTACAAAGGTTAGGAGAGGTTAGTATATGCTGAGAATTAAATTGAACTGAACCGTTATTTGGAGTCCCGAACTCTAAATTTTATTGCAGTGAAAATATATTTTATGTATCTGTATTCTCTGAGTAGATATAAAAACCTTTTTAATTATGTATACATACATGGAAATTTTTATACAAACGGATGGCAGCAGCTAAATACTAGTAGACTTTTTATAAATTAAAATGCCGAGTTGGTTGAGCTTAGCTTTTACAACAAAATTAGAGATCTAAAATATGTTAATTTTTATATTTCTTTTATTTTAAAAGCAGATATAAGTTTATATTTCGTTTTGAAATTAAATTATATTTATACCAAGAGATGATCTAAACTTTATTTATTACAATTGTTTAAAAAATAGAGCTGAGGTCAAGATTTGCGAGAGATAATTGAGTAAGGTTAAATAAATATTTTTAATTTATTTAGGTTTCCCTTTAACTTGTTATCAAACTATTTTATTTTAATGAACGATATTCTTTTGATAAGATAAGTAAATAATTGGGAAATTAAAATTGAATAGAATAAAATGTGAATTGGAGAGCATAATGAGGAAGAAATTCTCATGTTATGTTCGGGAAGAGTTGACTTTTAGTAATGATTGTCATCTATTTTCATGTTTCTGTATCGTTGGTGCTGCAGCACATGCTGCTATATTTATGGTAAGAGATTATGATCCTGCTAATAATTACAATAATTTATTAGATAGAGTACTTTCTCATCGTGATTCAATTATTTCTCATTTAAACTGGGTTTGTATCTTCTTAGGTCTTCATAGTTTTGGATTGTATATACATAATGATACTATGTCTGCTTTGGGTAGACCACAAGATATGTTCTCTGATTCAGCAATTCAATTACAGCCTGTCTTCGCTCAGTGGATTCAGAATACTCACTATCTGGCGCCTAACTTGACAGCTTACAATGCTGAATTGCCTACAACTCCAGTTTGGGGAGGCGAAATAGTTGCGATTGGTGGTAAGATTGCAATGATGCCTATTAGTTTAGGCACAGCTGATTTTATGGTTCATCATATTCATGCTTTTACTATTCATGTAACTGTTTTGATTCTTCTAAAAGGAGTTTTATTTGCTCGTAGTTCACGTTTAATTCCTGACAAGGCTAACCTAGGTTTTAGATTCCCTTGTGATGGTCCAGGTCGTGGCGGAACTTGTCAAGTTTCTGCTTGGGACCATATTTTCTTGGGACTTTTCTGGATGTATAATTCTCTTTCTGTAGCTATTTTTCATTTTAGTTGGAAAATGCAATCGGATGTTTGGGGAACAGTAACAGCTAATGGAATATCTCACATTACGGGAGGTAACTTTGTTCAAGGTTCAGTTACTATTAATGGTTGGTTAAGAGATTTCCTTTGGGCACAAGCGAGTCAAGTTATTCAATCTTATGGTTCTGCACTTTCAGCATATGGACTTATATTTCTAGGCGCACATTTCGTTTGGGCATTCAGCTTAATGTTCCTGTTCAGTGGTAGAGGTTATTGGCAAGAACTTATTGAGTCAATTGTTTGGGCACATAATAAGTTAAAAGTAGCTCCAAGTATTCAACCTAGAGCATTAAGCATTACTCAAGGTCGTGCTGTAGGTGTAGCTCATTATCTTTTAGGTGGTATTGCTACTACTTGGTCATTCTTCTTAGCTAGAATTATTTCAGTAGGTTAATAGTAAATTGTAATTAATTATCATTATATAGTAAAAAAGGTTTAAATGTATTTATCAAATGAAACTAAAGGAGATTAAAAGTTATGGCAACGAAATTTCCGAAATTTAGCCAAGGTTTAGCACAAGACCCTACAACTCGACGTATATGGTTTGGTATAGCGACTTCACATGACTTTGAAAGTCATGATGGAATGACTGAAAAGGATCTTTACCAGAAAATTTTTGCTTCACATTTTGGTCAATTAGCAATTATTTTTCTTTGGACATCAGGTAATCTTTTCCATGTAGCATGGCAAGGTAATTTTGAACAGTGGATTTTGGATCCTTTACATGTTCGCCCTGTTGCACATGCAATTTTTGATCCTCACTTTGGACAGCCAGCAATTGAAGCTTTTACTAAAAGTCAAATAGCTGAACCAGTTAACATAGCTTATTCAGGTGTTTATCAGTGGTGGTATACAATTGGAATGCGTTCAAATACGGATTTATTCAATGGTTCTGTTTTCCTTCTTTTATTAGCGGCAGTATGTCTTTTTGCAGGATGGTTACATTTGCAACCAAAATATAGTCCTAGTGTTTCATGGTTTAAAAATGCAGAGTCTAGATTAAATCATCATCTTTCAGGATTATTTGGAGTAAGTTCATTAGCTTGGACAGGCCATTTGGTACATGTAGCTATTCCAGAATCTCGTGGTCAGCATGTTCGTTGGGATAACTTCTTAAGTATCGTTCCTCATCCGTCTGGTTTAGCCCCTTTCTTTAGTGGTGATTGGTCTGCATATTCAGAAAATCCTGATTCTTTGACTCACGTTTTTGGTACTAATAATGGTTCAGGCACAGCTATACTTACTTTTCTTGGTGGTTTTCATCCTGAAACGAAGAGTTTGTGGTTGACTGATATTGCTCATCATCATTTAGCTATTGCGGTTATCTTTATTATTGCTGGACATATGTACAGAACTAATTTCGGTATTGGACATAATATGGAGGAAATATTAAATGCTCATAGAGCACCTAGTGGAAAACTTGGTTTAGGTCATAAGGGATTATATGAGAGTGCGTTAATTACAGTATAATTTAAAATTAGTAAGTTTTTTGATTCTGGGGTACTTAATTTTGGTTAGTTAAGTACTTAGCACTGGAAGAATATAATTATGTTTCTTATATTTTATAAATTTAAAATTAATGTTTTAAAAATTTAATAATTTGTTTTAAATATTTCTCTAATATTTATTTTATGTTAAATTTGTATTCTTAACACTTTGCTTTAAAATGTTTTAATTATATTAGTTAATATTGTTTATTTTATAATAAACAATTCAGTTGCATGTTTTACTTTAATATTTTTGTAAGTTTCGGTATGAAATTTGAGCCAAGTGCTATTAAAATTGCATGCTTTAATTGCTCTTTTAGGAGGATTTTAATTAACCAACCTAATCTATTAATAATTCATTACATTTTCAATTAGGTTTAGCTTTAGCATCTCTTGGTGTTATTACATCTTTAGTTGCACAACATATGTACTCTTTACCTCCTTATGCTTTCTTAGTACAAGATCATACTACTATGGCAGCTCTTTATACTCATCATCAGTATATTGCAGGTTTTATTATGACAGGCGCTTTTGCTCATGGAGCAATTTTCTTTGTACGTGATTATGATAATGAGAAAAATAAAGGTAATGTTTTGGAACGTATTCTAAATCATAAAGAGGCAATTATTTCTCATTTAAGTTGGGTTACATTATTTTTAGGTTTCCATACATTGGGCTTATATGTTCATAATGATGTTATGCAAGCTTTTGGTACTCCAGAGAAACAAATTTTAATTGAACCAGTTTTTGCTCAATGGATTCAATCAGCACATGGTAAGAGTTTGTATGGTTTTGATACTTTACTTTCTTTAAGTACAAGTAATGCAGCTTATGCCAGTGAAAATATTTGGTTGCCTGGTTGGTTAAATGGTATTAATGATTCTACTGGATCTTTATTTTTACAAATAGGACCTGGAGATTTCCTTGTACATCATGCTATAGCACTAGGTTTACATACTACTACTCTTATTTTAGGTGCGAATTGTTCTTCTGAAATTTTATGTTTAATTCGTAATTGGGAAGGAGATACATGATTTGTACAGAATAGAATTTTTGCACAAATCATGTATAACTAATTATTTTCTTTAATATTATTTGTAATTGCATACAAAATATCATACAGTCGTCTTCTTATAGAAGATTCCCTAACTTTACTTAGTTATAGTTTATGCGGTGGGGTAAAAGTCTTAATATAGTAGTGTTACTTGTGTTAGGCGAGATTATCTCTATTTTTAGACAGGGACTTATATTAGGAAACTGATTCTAAAGGATATTAGCAAAGATTCTATTAAAACCATCTTTGAAGAGTGTTAAATAGATTTATTATTGGTATTTGACAAGAAAGTTTCTGAAATCAAATTGTTGCAAGTCGCTTACCAGGTGGAATGATTCATCCTACGGAGATAAAAGAAAATGTTTGGAACAGTTGAATTTCTTATGTTGTTTAATGTTTAATTATTTTTATAACAAAAGAAAATTAGGATACTTCTAAAATTATAAATTTGATTTAATTTCATAAAATTCTTGAGTGTTAAATTATTACTATTTTATTAAAGAGAGAAGTTTAAAATAATAGTTAATAGTTAGTTGCTTCTTAATTATTAATGTTATTATTAAGCTGTATGATGAGAAATTATCGTGTACAGTTTTGTTCTGGCAGCATTATTTTATTCAAAATTTTTGTTGACCTACCCTTAAGGGAGCTTTAGATGCTCGTGGATCTAGACTTATGCCTGATAAAAAAGATTTTGGTTATAGCTTCCCATGTGATGGTCCTGGACGTGGAGGTACTTGTGACATTTCTGCTTGGGATGCTTTTTATTTAGCAGTTTTTTGGATGCTAAATACAATAGGGTGGACAACATTCTATTGGCATTGGAAGCATATTACATTGTGGCAAGGAAATGTTAATCAGTTTAATGAATCTTCAACTTATTTGATGGGTTGGCTTCGTGATTATTTATGGTTAAATTCTTCTCAGTTAATCAATGGTTATAATCCTTTTGGTATGAATAGTTTAGCTGTTTGGGGATGGATGTTCTTATTCGGACATCTAGTTTGGGCTACTGGTTTTATGTTTTTGATTTCTTGGCGTGGTTATTGGCAAGAACTTATTGAAACGCTAGTTTGGGCACACGAAAGAACTCCTTTAACTAATGTTATTTCATGGAAAGATAAGCCTGTTGCTTTATCAATCGTTCAAGCACGTTTGGTTGGATTGGCTCATTTTTCTGTGGGTTATATCTTCACATATGCTGCTTTCTTAATTGCTTCTACTTCTGCTAAATTTGGTTAATATTTTTAGAGTATTTTTGATGACATGTGCTAGAATATAGTAATTAAAAAGTAATGGTGTAAAATGCATCAAATTTAAAGAGGAGTTTAATATGGCAGGTTCTACAGGAGAACGTCCTTTTTCAGATATTATTACGAGTATTCGTTATTGGGTTATTCATAGTGTTACAATACCTTCCCTTTTTGTTGCGGGATGGATTTTTGTAAGTACAGGTCTTGCTTATGATATTTTTGGTACACCACGTCCAAATGAGTATTTTACTGTTACGGGCCGATAGGTTCTATTTTTTAATTTGTTTTTTAAAACTAGAGAGACTTGGTTTTTATGTCTAAAACAAGGGTTTTGGGAAACTAATAAATAAGTGACCTAAATCTTAGTAACTTGATTAAAGCTTATTCGTTTATTTTTAGCGTAGCGAATTTGTAAAGACTATTTTAATTAATTAATTAACGGGGTCCATAACTACGCAAAATAGATCATGTCATTTTCTATTTAAATTTAATCTACTTGGCTAACTATTTCCGGTAAATTAGTGGTTCTAATGCATAAAAGTAGGAGGTCTATTAAAATTATTTCATTTAAAATAATATATAAAAATAGAAAAACGGTTAACTGATTGTTCATTTTCCATAAAGAGAGCTTTAGTGAGTAATCGTTAAAGTTGAGATGAATTGTTGGGTTCGGTGCTCTTTCCTATATATATATCTATAATTTACAAATTAAAAGACAGTTATGTATGTGTGGAAATCTAAGTCCATTGGTAAGCTTAGTTAGATTGTAAACATATTTTCTATTTAATTAATTTTGTTGATAGTTGGGGTGAGCTCGTTTTCAGGGATATTTAACTATTTTATTTTGGGAGTTTCAATATATTACTAAAGAAGTTTTTCATGGTTCCTTTCAATTTTCATTTAGTATTTATTTATGATTACGCGAGCCGTGTACGTTGTGAGATGTATGCACGGTTTTTAAGGGGGATTGCTAAGTGATTAATAATTCTACCTCGGAGATAAGACAGGAAATTCCTTTAATTACTGATCGTTTTAATGCTTTGGAACAAATGGATCAATTAACTAAATAAAAAATATATATGACAACAAATAAAGCAATTACTTATCCAATTTTCACATTCCGTTGGTTAGCTGTTCATGCTCTGGCAATTCCAACAGTTTTTTTCATCGGATCAATTTCAGCAATGCAGTTTATTCAACGTTAATTTTTTAGCTTTGAAAAAGTTCTGTATATGATTATATAAATTTTTACTTAAAAAAGTTAGATATTGTTTTTAAGCTAGCAAAATAGTTTTTACTATTATATTCAAGTGTGAGCTTCTTTTTTTAGTGTTTTAAAAATGAAACGATTTTAAATAGTTAATTAGGTTTTTTAAATTAATTAGTTAAATTCACTATGAAATTATAATTATATTTTAATAACATTTTTATTTATGGTACAACCAAATCCAAACAAACAGACTGTAGAATTAAATCGTACAAGTTTATACTGGGGTTTATTATTAATTTTTGTTCTAGCTGTTTTATTTTCAAGTTATATTTTTAACTAGAGAATATTTTACAGAAATATATTAGGAAAGATTTAATTAGTTTAATATTTTATTGAAAAATTTTGGAGAAATTTTTATATGTCTAATACAGGAACTACAGGAAGAATTCCACTATGGTTAGTTGGAACAGTTGCAGGTTTAGCTGCAATTGCTTTATTAGCTCTTTTTTTTTATGGATCTTATTCGGGTCTTGGATCTTCTTTATAACATTTTTATTTTATTAGTATTTTTACTGGTAAAATATTTCCTTTTATTTTTTAGAATGGTATCTTAGATATGTCTTTCGTTTTTTGTTAGATTTTATTGTATATCTTTTAGTATTATTTTGTTTTAAAAACGATTTTGCATTTTTTTTAATGGCTAAAATTTATGATTGATTTAAGTTTGAATTAAATGTTTTGCTTCCATAATGAAATTTATTACCTTTTATTAACAATTTAATTAAAATTTTAGATTTTTTTTTAAGAGAAATTTTTATCTTTTATTAAATCACAAGTTCTTACTGAAAAAGCAAATAAATTATTACAGAATAATGTTTACGTTTTTGATGTAGATAAAAGAGTTTTGCGCTTATGTATAATATCATGTTTATTTAAAAATAATTGTTGCTAAAAGAAAATTTTCATTGAACGTTTTTATTTTTTTTAATATTTAACTATATATTTTATTGATAAAAGTATTATGAAAACTTTAATAGAAGAAATATTTAATGTTAAGGTTATTTGTATAAATTCTTATATTTTGCCAGCTAAAAAATCACGTTTAGGAAAATTTGAAGGTTTTAAAAATTCTTATAAACGCTTTTTTGTTACTTTGGTATGATTTTAATTGTTTTTCTTTGCAAAAATGGTTTTGTAGAAAAAAAATATATATACATTTTTTCTTTTTAGTTAAATGTTTGAATACAATTTTTGTAGTTCTAGTAGTACTATTCCTTTTTTCACTGGTTTGTAATTATATATAGTGTTGAGAATTTAAGTTTGTTTTTAGTTATTTTTTAAGTTTTGTGTAATTTTATTTAAATAATTTTTATTCTTTTTTTATCTTTTTGGAGTCTTTTCAATCTAATTTAATTTTTCTTTTTTATTTTATGGCTATTCGTCTTTATAAACCATATAGTGCGGTTTAAAACTTTATTCGAGGTTTGTTTTATGTTTCGCTGAATTTATTTTAGTGTCTAAGCTTCATAACTTATTATTTCGAAATTAATAGTAATTTTTTGTAGTAATTAATTTTTATTTTTTAATATAAATATTTTTGTATTAATATCATTTAGATTAAAAGAAATTATTGCTTTATTTTATACTTTTTATAATAGAAAAATCTGTTAAAATACACATAATTTTTGTTGTTTTGAATGAAGGAATATTTTTGAGTCTTTATAAAATACTTAGTATTAATACAAATAACAGATTGAAAATTTTTAACTTTATAATTTATTTTGTATAGAATTTTCGATTTAATTTTAAAATCAGTTTTTATTATTGATTCCTTTTAATTATAAAGTTTAATGCATAGTAATATGCTTGTTAGAATTTAAAGGGGGTATTAAACTTATCTACCAATTCTTCTGGTACTCGTAATCGTTCTGTATCTGATTTTTCGGAAATTACTAGTATGAAACCTGATTGTGATTTAACCATGTTAAAAATTTTTAATAGCATTGATGATTAAACATTATTATTATTATTAATTTTATTTTTTTAATACTATTTAGAGGTCTGACTGCTTATTCTAATGAAAATCTTTAACATTTTATTCCATAGAGTTAAAGGTCGTAATAATAGGGGTGGTGTGAAACATATAACATAAACTAAATTTTGGAAGTAGAAATTGTTTCTTTTAGAGACTTTTATGTATATCACATATTTTAGCTTTGTTTTATAAAGATAAAGTTCATTTTTAAAATAATTTTGATTAATTATTTAATACGCTATATTTTTAATATATATATATTAAATTTTTATGTTTTTCTTACCTGTTTTTAGCTCTATTTTTAGCTAACGAGCGTTTGTATTTCTAATTAATTAAGTTAAAATTTTAGTGTTTGTTTTTCTTTTTAATGTATGAAGGACTTCCTTCTTGTACATTAATTCTGAGGATTTCTATCATTTTTAATTACAAGTCGAAATCTGGGCGGTGGACATAAGCGATTGTATCGTAAAATTGATTTTAAGCGTAATAAATTGGGGACTTCTGCTAGGGTTCACAGTATAGAATATGATCCTAATAGAAATGCTAGGATAGCCTTGTTGCATTATTTAGATGGAGAAAAAAGATATATTTTACATCCTTTGGGTTTGAATATTAATGATGTGGTTATTTCAGATTTTGATATTTCTATAAAAGTGGGTAATGCTTTGCCACTTAATAAGATTCCTCAAGGAACTGATGTTCATAATGTTGAGTTTCGAGTGCGAATCTATTTGATAAAGTTATTATATGCTTTTGATTTAGTATAATGTGTGTTAATTACATGATTTATTTATTGATTTTTATTAATATCTTATTAATTTGTTTTCAGTTTTTAGGTATTTAGGTAAATTCATTGTTAAAATCTAATTTTAATATTAAATTTTATTCGATATAATTTTTAATAAAAATGTTTAATTTTTGATAGAAATATTTATCTCATACTTATTTTTAATTTTACTAAAAAGATTTTTATTTACAATGTATTAAAATAGGTGAAAGTATTATTGGAATTTAAACTTTTAGAAATTTTTATTTTAAAGCTGATTAATATTATATATTACAATCAGTTTTTTTTTCGGACTAGTTAAATAGTAGTCTAGATTAACCCTGGTAGAGGTGGTCAAATTGCTCGAGCTGCAGGTACTTCAGCACAGATTTTGGCTAAACAAGGTTTTTTTGTAACTTTGCGTTTACCTTCTGGTGAAGTTCGATTAATAGAAAAGTTTTGTTGGGCAACAATAGGTAAGGTAGGTAATATTGATGCTTCTAATTTAACTTATGGAAAAGCTGGTTGTAAACGTTGGCGTGGTAAAACTCCAAAAGTAAGAGGTGTTGCAATGAATCCATGCGACCACCCACACGGTGGTGGTGAAGGGAAAAGTCCAATAGGTCGTGCTAGACCTGTTACTCCATTTGGTAAACCAGCGTTAGGTAGAAAAACTAGAAAACCAAAAAAATATAGTAATATTTATATTATTCGTTCTAAATCTATATTATAATTAGGTTTAAACTTTTTAATTATATAATTATTTTTAATGTATTTTTAATTATTTTCCTTTATATATTGTATAATTTTATTTTGGGATTTTTATTAGTGATTTTTTTTATGTCTAGATCTTTAAAAAAAGGGCCATTTGTTTCAAACGTTTTGTTAGAAAAAATAAATTTGATGAATTCGGCTAATTTTTGTGATTTATTATATTTTTTATTATAGAATAAAAATTTTAATATGTTTTTTAATTGCTTTTTAATATTGGAATTTAATATCCTTAATAAAAGTGTATTAGTAACATGGTCTCGTTCTTCTACTATACTTCCGATTATGATTGGTCATACCATTGCAGTTGTGCGATTGTTATCTTTCTTTTGATGTTTAGATTTGATACTAGTTTTAAACTAGTATTAGTGTTTTATTAATTCGGAATAATATTTGACTACTTAAAATTATATACTTGTTTGTTTATATTTTTTAAACTAATAACTTCAAATATGAGTAAAGTGAATAGCATAGTAGTACAAATTTGCTTAAATTGCAGAGAGTTAAATTTTTTTAATTCGTGATATGAAAAGTAGTGTATTATGTGGGTCTTAATATTTTATGCGTTGTTTCATTTCAAATAAGATTAATTAAACTTAAGACTGTTTTTTAAACCGAATTTCACATTTACGCATTTTATATTATATAAAATTTTTATATACAATTCTTTTAAGCTTTATTAAATTAAGGAAAATAATTGACTTAGTAACAATTATATTAAAACTTTTGTTAACATTTATTATTAATTAATTCATTAATATAATTTTAATTAAAATTTTTGTTAAATAATTTTGTAAGTTTTTATTGTTTGAAACTATGTTAGTAAATTAGTTATTATATTTAGAATTATTAAAGCCTTATATATGAATATAATTGTATACATAAGGTTTGTTAAGGGTTAATTAATTTAATTTTCTACTTTTTTTACAATGGACGAGAGCATATACCTTTACTTATATCTGATCAAATGGTAGGACATTTGTGTATTTAATTTATATTATATATACATATATAAATGTATTTATCTATTTTAAATTTAAATAAATTTTATGTTTAATATTTAAATTAAGAATTCTACTTATCTAATTTTTAACATTTATATATTTTTAATTTTTATAACTGTATTTAATTTTATTAGATAGTCTTCTAAAATTATTTCCTTATTATTTCCAAATTTACTTAGTTTGAAATAGTTAGTTTTAATTAAGATTCTTTCCATATCTAATATACTCCTATAATTTTCACCTAGTATTTTGTTAGATGTGCTAGGGAGTTTATTTGTATATATTTGCAGATAAGAATCTAATTCTTAAAGAAGTTATATTAAATATGGGATATTGTGTTTAATTTAGCTAGATTAGTTGAAAATCTATTTTCTAGTTGTTGAGAGGGTCTTCTATCTTTATAAATTAGGTGAATTTGTCCCAACTCGATTATATCGTGGTCATGTAAAAAGTGATAAAAAAGCAAAACGATAATAAATGATTAGCTGTTAGTACTTAATTGTGTTAATTTAATATATGGAGAAGTTCGTATTCATTCAATAGTTTAAGTTTTTTCAAAGTTTAGAATAATTTTCTAAAATTTTTGTGGAATTAATTAGTACTTGTTAGTAAATATTTACTCAATTTAGTGAATTTTAAAATTATTTTATTCTTATAGATATACATTAAAAGTAGATTATTTTATTTCTGCCTAACTACTTCAGTTATTTATTACTTTATTTTACTTTATTGCATGTCTCATTAAGTTAGTTTTAAATTATTGAAATTTTAAACTGTATATTGTTGTTGTTTTGTACGCTGAATAACAATTATTTGTTTTGTTTAGTGTTAATAAGAATGCTTTCTATTTATTATTTAATAATGAAAGAAATGAAAAAAATTGAGGGTGTTGCTTTTTCAAGATATGTAAGAATGTCCCCTTTTAAAGTTAGAAGGGTATTAGACCAGATTCGTAATCGTTCTTATGAAGAAGCTGTTATGATTTTAAAATTTATGCCTTATAAGTCTTGTAATGTAATCTTAAAAACTGTTTGTTCTGCTGCTTCTAATGTAAAAAATCAATTTTCAGTTCAAGAATCTTCAATGTTTTTGAAAGAAGCACGTGCTGATGTAGGCCCTATCCTTAAGCGCTTTCAACCTCATGCACAGGGTAGAGGTTTTCCTATCAAAAAAAGAATGTGTCATATAATTAGGATAATCTGAAATTCGTTAGCTATTAATACTCGTTACTTAATTGAGTTTCATTTAAGTATTTGTAATATTTAGGAGATTTATTGTATTTACATTTTATTATATTTAGAAATAATTTAAATAGTTTTATACATCCTAATATTCATTTTAATAATTATGTAAGCAGAGAATTTATTGTTTTTAATAAATTAATGTTAGTAAACAATATTTTGGATAAGAAGTTTTAACTTTCTTTTTAATAAGCCTTATGTATTATATACTTGTAGGGATTTTAGAAGGTATAAATTATATACTATTCGACTTAAAATAGGCGTTTTTTAATCAGGTTAATTAGAATTAATTATAAACTTTGGAGTTATTTTGTTATTATTTAATGGACATTACGTTTTATAATTATTTTTTCTTTCATTATTTTTTATGGGTCAAAAAGTTCATCCTTTGGGTTTTAGAATGGGGATAAGTAATGTGATTAAGAATTATTTTTATTATAATTAGTTTACTAATTGTTGAAACTTAATATTGTCTTTGTTATATTTTGAATGTTGCGTTATATTTTGGATATAATTGTTTGTTACCATTTTTGTTAATTCCCGTTTTCTGAATTTCTAACGGTTAGCTAATTATTTTAAATAAGATTACTTTTATTCCTTGCTTTTTACTTGTATTGAATAGTTGTTCTTTAAAACAGTTATTTGTTTTCTTTTTTCATAATTATAAGGCCTATGGTTATAAACATATTGTAATTGGAAGTTTATTTTGATTCTTTTCTAATGATTTATATTTTTAATTATTTAAAGAGGAATTTTTATTTTTTTAAGCCATATGCGAAGTTATTTGCTTGTAGGGCTTTTGAAGTGTAATTATTTGCTACTTCATTAAAGAGATTTTTTATTTTATAAAAGTCATAGTTCTTATTGGTTTTCTAAACCTACAAGTTATCTATTTTTTGTACAGGAGGATATTTTTATTCGAGATTATATTTATAGTAAGTTGTCGGAAGCTAGTGTTTTAAACATAGATATAAAACGCAAAGTAAATTTTTTGTGTTTAACAATTTCTGTTGCAAAACCAAGTGTTGTAATGGGTGTTAATGGTAGTAATTTGGATGGGTTGAGAAATGATCTTTCCGAAGCTTTAGCTTCCAAATTTGTTAAATATAATTTGACTATAAATATTGTTGAAGTTTTAAATCCTGATGCTAATGCTAGATTTTTGGCTGAATTTATCTGTCAACAGCTTGAGAAAAGAGTTCCATTTCGAAGAGTTATTAAAAGCTCTATTCTAAAAGCACAAAAAGCTGGGTTAAAAGGTGTAAAGATTCAAATTGCTGGTAGGTTAAATGGAGCTGAAATAGCTAGAACTGAATGGGTAAGAGTAGGGCAAGTTCCACTACATACACTTAAAGCTAATATAGATTATTGTAGTTATAAAGCGCTTGTGATTTTATTGCAATTGTAATTTTTAAATTATTAGAAGATTAAAAAAGATGGTTTATATTTTTGTTCCAATCTTATCTATTTATTTATCTTAAATGAGTATTTTCAATTTAATAAAACTTTATATGGCATTTTAGGTATTAAAGTTTTCACTTATAGTTCTTAGTTTTAGTTTATTAATTGTTTGTGTTGCTTAGAATTTTATTTAAACTTTTGTTTTGTTTCAGTTTATGGTTTCTAAATCACTTTATTTACTTTTGCGTAATTTTCGTTGGAAATTTATTAAAAGGGATATTATTTGTGATTTTCTTTTTATTATTCTTATTTTATTAGAATTATTAGTTTAGTCTAAATTTATATAATTATTTACTCATTTAAAAACTTTTAATGTATTTTATATGAAGAATACATTGATTATTTACAAAATATAATTCGGCGTTCTTCAATTGATAAAAATTCTTCATTAGTTAGATTTTATCAAAAATTGTTGATACGTAGTATCAGTTGCAGATTAAAGGTGGTTAATAAAAATTTAGTAGGTAATAGTTATATGTCTACTTCTAAATCGGCAATTAGTTTTGATGATATTATTACTTTAGTTTTTAATCTCAGAAATTTATCAGTAAATTATAGTAGTTCTAAATTTTATTTTTGTAAAAGGTATGGCTCTTCTTTCTTTTTCCAGACACCTTTTTTTTATGTAAGTTGTGTTCAATGTCTATGGAATTATAGTGTTTTACCTATTGTTGAGAAGGATTCGGATAAATTTTCTTATGGTTTTAGACCCTTTCGGGTTATGCAAGATTTATTCATGGAGATTAAAAATTCTTTTCTAAAAAAAAAATTGTTTTTGTGGATAGTTGATTTAAAGATAAATTTTTCTGTTAACTTGTGTAATTCCGATTGGTTAATAAAGAACTTTCCTATAGAAAAAAAAGTTCTTAGGAGTTGGTTAAAATTGAATACTTTTAGTTTTCAAAATGATTTATCTTATCCCGAAGATGGAAATATTTTTTTCAGTTTAGTTAATTTTTCACTAAATGGATTAGTTCGTTGATATTTTACTAAAGTTTTGATTTTATTTTTGATAAAGTTTAATTATTAAATACAATAATTTTGTTAAGTGAAAATATTTCTATTTTTATAATTTTGGACTCTTATAATTTTCGTTCTGATCACGCATTAATTTTATAAAATAAATTTTAGTTCTAAATTTAGTATAAATTTAGTATATTAGTATTTGGTTCCAAGCTAGTTGTGAATAATTTTTGTAGTTTATATCGATTATGTAAAAGCCGTATAATTGCTTGGACTTTTATTTACGGTTTGGTAGCAAACATTAGTGTTTAGCTATGTGAAATTTTTTTAAACGAATCTTTTTTTACTTTTAGCTTTAATATATTTAGATTTTTCGATAGAATTTTGATTTTTACTACTGATACTTCAGAATCTTTTCTTCTCACTAGGAATTGTTTAAACTTTTTACAATCTCGTAATTTGTCTGTTAAACAGGAAAATTTATTTGTTAGTTTTGCTTCTGAGGGTTTTCACTTTTTAAATTGGAGATTCTATTATACGAGTTGTTTTTTTATTGGAATTCCGTCTTTAAATTTAATTAAAGCTCAGAAAAGCTCTTTGAATTTGGTAATTAAAAATTCAAATAATGTTAATATTTCTTGGATTATTAAAAATATAAATTTGCAAATTGATTCTTGGATATATAGTTGTAGTTTTTTGGATTTTTATTGGGATTTATCAAATGAACTTGACGTATTTTTATATAAGTTATTATGGGGGTGGGTTAAGAGACGTCATCCTAGAAGAAGTAACACATGGATATATTCCAAATATTGGAATTATTTATTTGGTAAATGGAGATTTTTCGTTAAAGATATTATTAGTGGTAAAATTCTTTTGATTAAATCTCATCTTTATTATAAAACTCGTGTTTTTCGTGTTCCTAATTCTATTGATGTTTTTGATTTTAACAATAAATCTAAAGTTAATGATATATGGTTTAAAAAAATTAGAAAGAATTTTAGAGGTATTTGTAGTTTATTATATAATAATCAAAAAGGTCTATGTTCGATATGTAATCGCTTAATATTTTCAACTTCATTGAATGATTTTCGAATATTACGTAAAAAAAAACAAATTAGTTCTGCAAATACTTTTATTTCAAATTTAATTTTGATTCATACTTATTGTGAGTTTTAATTATGAATATATTTAAAAATTTATTATTTTCAAATATTTAATTTATGCTAAGTCCAAAAAGAACAAAGTTTAGAAAGTATCATAGAGGTAAAATGAGAGGTAAAGTTTTTTTGTGCAATAAGTTTGAATTTTTTAATATTTTATTTATTATTTTAATTAGTTAAAATTTTTCTGTTATTTTTTTAGACAATTTTTTAGTTATAGGATAAAGTTTCTTTTGGTGAATATGCTTGTGTGTTGTGTATAATTTAAAATTTTAGTTACTTTGAGATATTATATTATTGGTTTTTAATTTACAAAAACTTTTTATTTTTGTTAAGCAAATTTATAACCTATATTACATAAGTGAATTTTTATTTTAGTAAACGTTAGTATTGGAATAATTGGCTTTTTATCTTTATACTTAAAATTTTACTAATTTAAGTTCTATTTCTATTGTTACTTTAAGAAAAACACAAAAATTTAATATTTTAAGTTTATGAAATTTTTGAAAGAATAATTGATTATATATTTTCAGTTCAATTTAAGCCTTGTGCATTTATTTCTGCTTGTAATGTTTTGAAAGGAGGGGCTATTTTCCTTACTTTATTACAATCTCTCCAAGCTGGTTGGATAACTTCTCGTCAAATAGAAGCTGCTGTTTGTTTATGGAAAAAGCTTGTGGTTAAATTATTATTGTTATGTAATTTTATTTTTGATAAATATTAATATATTCTTTTTTCTCTTATTAGAAAGAAATTTTTATTTACTGCAAGTTGATAATAGTTTTATAAATGTTTTTTGTATTAATTTTTTGTGATTATTCTTATTTAAAATCTTGAAAAGAAACTTTCTATTTAAAACGTCGTGTTATTACACGTTATGCGCGTCGAGGTGGCAAGCTTTGGATAAGAATATTTCCCGATAAACCTGTTACTTTTCGAGCAGCTGAAACACGAATGGGTTCTGGAAAAGGTAATGTTGAATATTGGGTTGCTGTAGTAAAACCGGGTAAAGTACTTTATGAAATAATGGGTGTGCCTGAATTGATTGCCAAGTCTTCTTTAAAAACGGCAGCTTATAAAATGCCTGTTAAGACTCGAATTATTTCTAAAATTTAATTAAGTTAGTTTTAACTTATTTATTGGTTTTTTTGTTTTATATAATTGTTATTGTTAAATTTTAGTGTATTTCAAAATTTGGGATACAGATTTTTATATAGATATATTATTATTATGATTCAGGTACAAAGTTATCTTAATGTTGCAGATAATACTGGTGCACAAAAGGTTATGTGTATTAAAATATTGGGCTCTAATCGTCAATATGCAACTATAGGAGATATTATAATTGTTGTAGTTAAAATGAGTTTTCTAATAATTATTTTATTATTCTAAATTTTAGTTTATCTTAGTTTTTATCAAATGTTATGCGTCTTAAGGTAAAATTGTTAACTTTTTAGATGCTATTCCTAATATGTCTGTTAAAAAATCAGATGTCGTACGTGCTGTAATAGTGAGAATTACTAAAGGTTTGCGTAGAGAAAGCGGAATGCGAATTCGTTTTGATGAAAATGCTGTTGTTTTAATTAATTCAGATGGTTCTCCAAAAGGTACATTTAGATTATTTAATTTTCTTGTTTTTGAGATTAAATTGGAATATTACTACTATGTTTGTTTTCATTTTGTTTATTTTTAATAAGTAGATTTATGTTTTTAATTATGTAGCTCTATAATTATGATATTATTTCTTTAATATAATAGTTTTAATATTATGGTTTTGTAAATTTTTTTCTTGATACATTAAAAGATTTTAAGATATTACTTTTAAAGGGTTTTTGGACCTATAGCTCGTGAATTAAGGTGTGACGCGTCTTTAATTTGTATATGAATTATATGCGATAAATTAATAATTAATAAATTTTATACTTTATTATCGATTTGGATAGTTAATTTTAAACATGTCTATTATTATTCAGGAATGTAGTTTTTTAATTCTATTTTAATTATGTTATATTTTTATATTTTGAAGTCAAAGATTATGTTTTTGAGTTTAAATATTAACTATAGATCCATTTTTAATTTCTTTTAGGTAGAATTGTTTTGTGTTATAAAACTGGCGAATGCTTGAATGAAATTTTCCTCGTACCGACTTTTCTTTGAAAATTATCATTTTCATATATCATAAGTTGAATTAAGGTTGAGTAAGAATCTTAGTTATGAACAATCTTTTATACATATTTATATGTATATTTAGTTTTTTAATTAAATTGAATTTAAGGAGAAATAAAGCAGTCTTAATTGAAATAGTTTAGATAAAGTATTGAAAACGTGGTAAGTTTGGAATTTTTTCGTAAAGTTTTGAAAATAATCTTATAAAGGAATGCATAACTTATTTAATCAAATAAAATTTAAGGCATGTTTATTATTTTGAAAAGATTTAAAATAAATGGCCTTATTTGTATTTATTTATATTGTATTAAGAATAATAACTAAGTTTCGTAAGTATTTAAAGATTCATTGATTATAAATTAATATTAATTTAATATAATGCATTATACGTCGTATATTATGAAAGTAGTACGTACGATGTTAAAGAAGGGAAGAATATTTTAATTCAAACCTATTTTGTAGACAAGAATTTTCTTAAAATTATCTCTTTAGCTCCTGAAGTTTTATAATGTTTCAGATTTTATAATAGCTTTAAGTATTGAATTTTAAAAGTTATCATTAATTTTTATTTATTTTATTTTATTTTTGTGCTTGTATTAAATCATTATTTAAGTAATAACCTATTATTTTATCAAAATCTCATTGAAGATATGTTTTAATATTTTAATTATATAATTTGTTTTAAATATTTTTTTAGGTTTATGCAAAGATTAAAATCATTCTATATAACTGAAGTTGTTCCTTCGCTTTCAGAAATGTTTTCATATAAAAATGTCAATCAAATACCCCGTATTGAAAAAATTATTATTAACAGAGGATTTGATGAATCATGTGAAAATGCAAAAATACTTGATATTTTAGTTAACGAAATGAATGTTATTTCGGGTCAACGAGTTGTGGTTGCTAGAGCGAGAAAAGCTATAGCTAGCTTTAAAGTCAGGGAGGGAATGCCTGTGGGTATGTTTGTGACTTTAAGAGGAGATAAAATGTATAGTTTCCTTGATCGTTTAATAAACCTTGCTTTGCCGAGAATTCGTGATTTTCAAGGTTTAAATTCTAATAAAGGTTTTGATGGAAGAGGAAATTATACTATAGGTTTAAGTGATCAGTTAATGTTTCCTGAAATAGACTTTGATAAGATTTTAAAAGTTCAAGGAATGGATATTTCTATAGTGACTAATTGTAAAACTGATAAGGAAGCTCGTTTTTTATTAAAATGTTTAGGAATGCCTTTTAATTAAGTTTATTATTTTTATTTTAAGTGTTATATTGTATGTTTTTAGAGAATTTTTTCTTTAAAAAGAATGTTGTTTTATTTATTTTATGTCTAATAATGATTTAATTAGGTGTGCTTTTAGAATTTTAATTATTTACCAATAAGTATTTCTTTATTAATTAGAATTGGGATATTTTTATTTTTCTTTGTACTTTTGAAAAATTTTTATCTAATATGATATGATCACTAGAATAAGAAATTCTAATTTAGTAAAAGCTCGAAAAGTTAAGATTTTAAGAACAAGTCTGATTATTAATATTCTTTCAATTTTACAAAAAGAAGGTTTTATTGATTCTTTTGAAGAGTCTGGAGAAGTTTTTATTACTGAAAAAGGATTTGTTCATAAATTTGTTTTTGTTAATTTAAAGTACAAAGGAGTTAAACAAAAGCCTTTTATCACTAATTTAAAGCGAATAAGTAGGCCCGGGCTTCGTATCTATGTTAATAAGGAAAATATACCTAAGGTTTTAGGTGGTATTGGAATTGCCGTGATTTCTACTTCAAAAGGTTTAATGACTGATAGGATGGCAAGAATTAATAATGTTGGTGGTGAAGTTTTATTTCATATTTGGTAGATTTTAATAATTGGGTATGTTATTGTGTAAATTAATTTTTAGTTTTATAAAGTTTTGTTAATTTATCATTATGAAAGTTCGTTCATCAGTTAAAAAGTTTTGCGACAAATGTTGTTTAATTCGTAGAAACGGGAATTTAATAGTTATATGTTCTAATTTTAAGCATAAACAGCGACAAGGATAATTTTTGTTAATATCTTGTAGCGCATTTATGGCTGAGTGGACGATAGCACGGGACTCATAATCTCGCTCTGAAAAGACATCGCTGGTTCGAATCCAGCTGAATGCAGTTAGAGTTTGTTTAATATAGGGTTTGCATATTGTGTATGTCTTTATTTTTTAATTTTTAATAGTTATTGGTTTTACCGTATTTTCTAAATTTTCTGTTATTATATCTGAGTTTTCAAGAGATTTTTATGGCTAAAAAAAGTATTGTTGAAAGAGAAAGAAAACGTGAAAATCTTGCTAAAAAATATTCTACTTTACGTAGATTTTTAAAAGGAAAAATAAAATTTAGTTCTTCTTTTGAAGAGAAATTGTTTTATAGTTCACAATTACAAAAATTGCCTAGAAATAGTTCTTTTTCTAGATTAGTTTGATTTGTTATAATATTCTATGATTTAAAGTTTAATTTGGTCATTTTTTGGTTTAACAATTTTTATTCTTTTTCTTCAAATAAAGGATATTTGTGCATTGTATTTTATTTGTTAGTTCTATATTAAATTGAATTATTTTAAATTGTATAACTTTTTTTTTACTTTATAATAGAGGTTTTTGACTTACCTAGTTTACTTTTTTCGTAATCGATGTATAGTTACAGGAAGACCAAGGGGTTATTATAGATTATTTGGTTTGTCGAGACATGTTTTACGTGATATGGCTCATTATGGTTTTTTACCTGGGGTAACTAAGTCTAGTTGGTAGTTTTTTATTGATTTTCTAAATAGGTTTTGAGAATTTGTATTAGTATATAAGTCATATAGCTGGGATAGCTCAGTTGGTAGAGCGAAGGACTGAAAATCCTTGTGTCACCAGTTCAAGTCTGGTTCCTAGCATTGGGATATTAAGGCGGTATAGCCAAGTGGTAAGGCAATAGATTGCAAATCTTTTATTCCCCAGTTCGAATCTGGGTGCCGTCTTCTGAGAATTTTAGTTTTTATTAATTAATTATTTTTAATTTTTTTATTATGAAAATTTTTTACTCATAAGGAGTTTTATTTTTTGTTTTATTAAAGTGTTAGGAGTTATATAATGATTAGTTTAGAACAAATGTTAGGCTCTAGTGTTCATTTAGGTCATCAAGTTCAACAATGGAATCCTAAAATGAGTCCATACATATATGGTGAAAGGAACGGTATCCATATTATAGACCTTTTACAGACATTAGTGTGTGTTGAAAAAGTTTGTAATTTTTTATCTGTTGCTTCAAAAAAAAATAGTAATTGCGAATAAAGATTTATTACTTTAATTAAATTGTGAATTTTATATTTAGTTACTTACTTTATCTTTTTCTAAATTTAGTGGCAATTTTTTTATCTGTTACTTTTTATTTGTTGGAACAAAACGTCAGTTTTCTTCAGTTATAGAAAGTTGTGCTTTGAGTTGTAATTCGCATTATGTTAATCAGCGTTGGCTTGGGGGTATGTTGACAAATTGGTCGACAATTAAAACTTGTATAGATAATTTGCAACTTCTTTGTGATTAAACGTTTTGATGTATTTTTTAGTTATTTATGTTTTAGTTTAATTTTTCTTATTGTTTAGTTATTTTGAAATCTGTGATTAGTAAGGAAATATTTATTTATAAAAGTATTTTTGATTAAATAAGTTTTTTTGAAATTATTTGTTTTAATAGGAAATTTCTCATTATTCTTTTGTATTTATCTATTTGTTAAATAAAGCAAGAATCGGACGGTAGTTTGAATCGTTTGACTAAAAAAGAGAATTTAGTCTTAAAAAAAAGAAAAGCTATTGAGATTTTTACTCAAAGAACTTTATTTTGTTTTTTTTTTATCAAGTTAATGTTACTTATTAAATATTAAAATTTTTTTATCGAACTTAAAAATTTTACTTTTATTTAAAAAGTTGGAAAAATATTTTTCTGGTGTTAAAAATATGTCTAATATCCCAGATGTTGTTATCCTTGTTGGTCAAATTCGTGAATTAAATGCTGTTAAAGAATGTTTAAAATTAGGCATTCCTCTTATTACTATATTAGATACTAATTGTGATCCTACATTAACGGATTTGCTTGTACCGGCAAATGATGATTCAGTGTCTTCAGTTTCATTGATTTTGGAAGAGTTTGCTAAATATATTAGAAATTAGAAGGTAATTTAGTATTAATTACTTTTAATATTAATTACTTTGTTTTGAGAATTGAAGTGCTGATAATGTATTTTATTATTGTGAATTCTTTTACTTTTTTAGTGATTTAATACTTTGTAAAATTTTATTAATTTTTTCTTTTAGAATTTTGGAACGTTATAACTATTTGATTTATTATGAATATTTTTGTTTTTTTTAATTCTTGTTTTATTGTGGATTTTATGTTTTCATAGAAATATTTATTTGAAAAATTTAGATGCTTTAGTTAAATTTTTATGTTTCTTATAAATTGGTATTTCAAATTTTTAATATCTCCAATGTTTTGTGATTAATTTAGAATTTTTAATTTTAAAATAAATTATTTATATGATGTCAGAATTTTAATTTTTTTTCGGATTTTAAACAAATTTTTACAGTTTAGGTCTTTGAAGTAGGTCAACATTTTTATTGGACTATCCTTGGATTTCAGGTTCATGGTCAGGTTTTAATAAATTCTTGGATTGTTATTTTCATTATTTTTGTACTAGCTCTTTCGACGACAAGAGATTTGAAACTTATCCCCGGAAATGGCCAGAGTTTTATTGAATTTTTAACTGATTTTGTAAGAGATATTGCTAAAAGTCAAATAAGTGAGAAAGAGTATTTAAAATGGGTTCCTTATATTGGGACAATGTTTTTATTTATTTTTGTTTCAAACTGGTCTGGTGCTTTAATTCCTTGGAAGATTATTGAACTTCCTAATGGTGAGTTAGGAGCTCCAACTAACGATATTAATACGACTGCAGCTTTAGCTATTCTTACTTCTGTATCATATTTTTATGCAGGAATTAGTAAAAAAGGTTTAGGTTATTTTGCAAAATATGTTCAACCAACTCCAATTTTATTACCAATTAATATTTTAGAAGATTTTACTAAACCTTTATCTTTAAGTTTTCGACTTTTTGGTAATATACTTGCTGATGAATTAGTTGTTGCTGTTTTAGTGTCCCTAGTTCCACTTGTTATACCTATTCCTTTAATATTTTTAGGGCTTTTTACTAGTGGTATACAAGCGTTAATTTTCGCTACTCTTTCTGGCTCTTTGTGATTTTAAATAATAAACTTTGAATTTTTAAATTTAATTTTTTGTATAATGTAAAGTGTGTATACTTTCTTCTTTTTTGTGAATAATCGTATAGATTGATTTGTTTTATATTGGTGAGTCTATGGAAGGTCATCACTAGTAATATATGAATTTATTGAGTTTTTTAATTTTTTTAAATTATCTTATATATTGCTTAGATAATTTAATTATATTTTTAAGGAGAAAATTATGAATCCTATAATTTGTGCTGCTTCTGTTATTGGAGCAGGTTTAGCTATCGGTTTAGGTGCTATTGGTCCTGGCATCGGACAAGGTACAGCTTCAGGTAAAGCTATTGAAGGTCTTGCGCGTCAGCCTGAGGCAGAAGGTAAAATTCGTGGTACTCTTTTACTTTCTTTGGCTTTTATGGAAGCTTTAACTATTTATGGTTTAGTTGTAGCACGTGCGTGAATTACCAACTTTTATATTAGTTCTATAGAAATTATTTATTTTCTATTAGTAAGTTTATATTTTAGAATTAATTGTGACTTTAAATAATAATTATGATAATTAAAGTTACAGTTAATTCTAAATTTAATGGTAGCATTTTATTCATATGCTATAGGATAATTTATATGAAATTTTGTTTACCAGTCTTCGGTTTTGGATTAAGTTTAAAAATCTAAAAATATTTTTAGAGTAGGTGCTATACTCTTTGTGAAGATTGAAAATTTTATCCTAACCTATTAGCAAAAATTAAGTTGTCAATTTATTAACTTTTTGTGGAAAATTAAATTTTTCGGAAAAGTTTTGAGATTAAAGTTATAAGTAAAATTATTAATAATTAATAATCTTGGTCATTTTATTTTTAATGATCTTATAAAATTTTTAGTTAGCTTATTTTCTTTTTATTTATATGTTAATTTTATAATTAATTTTTAAAATATTGAGCCGTACATTTAGAAATTTATACTTACGGTTCTGTTTGAGGGGGTATTTCCCTATTCGAGATTAGCTATTATTTTTGCTAACCCATTTGTTTAAGGTAATTTTGTAAATTTATCTAATTGAATTTACAAAAAATTGTTTTCAAAAATGTAAAATAGTGGAGATTTTATTGTGAATATTTTTAATATTAATATGTTTATTTCAGAAGCAAAAGGCTTTGGTATAAATACGGACATTTTAGAAACAAATGTCTTAAATTTGGCTGTAGTTATTGGTGTTTTAATTTATTATGGTAGAGTTGCTTTTGCGGTATGTAGTTTATTTTTTGTCTATTTTGTAAGATAAATTTAGTAGATAGTGTAGTTGCTTGATTTTTATATATTACTTGTAAGTAGATTTTTATTATTTTTGGAATATTTTTTTGGAATTTTTTCATACATTAAAGCGACTGTATAAAAATTTTTTTAATTATTTTAATTAAAAGTTTCTTATTACAAATTAGTAACATATTTTATCTAACTTTTAGGGTTAGTTTGGTATATATTTTTATTCTGAGTGTATATGCGAAAATTTATATATATATATTGAATTTTTTTGAGCAATATGCAATTAATTTGCAAGTTTTGCTTCTTCAGAAGATATTTTTCAATCTGTTTTAGGTGATTTAATAACTAGTCGTAAAGAAACAATACTGAAGAATTTACAAGATGCTGACAATAAACTTCGAGAAGCTGAAGAAAACTTTGCTTTTGCAAAAAAGGCTTATGAAATGGCTAAAGTAAAAGCTGAGCAAATTAAAGAGCAAGGTCTGATTTTGTCAAGTCAAACATCAAAAACTCTTTTGGAAGCTGCTGAAGAGGATATAAAACGTTTAAAATCATCTAATCTTTCTGCAATTCGTTTTGAAGAAGAAAAATCTGTTAATGAGGTAGTGTTTAACAATCTATTATTTATTCTTTTCGCATTTTTCTTTAATTCTTTGGATATTTTCCTTAAGTATTTCTATTTTGCTTATTATAATGTATTTTTTGCAATGGTTTTTTGAATAATTTTTGGTTAAATTATGATTGAAGTTTAATTTTTCTTTCTTATTTTTTGACTAAAATTTATTTATTTAGACAAAACTAGTTTTAATAACTTATTTTTTAACTTAGTAAAGGTTCTCAATTATTTTATAATCTAGTTTAATGATTATTTTTAGTTAAATTACCTCTTCATAATAATACATTTATGTATTTATATATGTTTTAAAACCTTTTATTTGAGTTTGTTTAAAATGTTGAGTTTGGAAAATGGTAATTTAATGCTGTATAAAAGGAAACTTTTTTTTACAGTATTTAGATGGGTTTGCCTATTCTTTTTGTCAAAAGTTAACTTTTTCAGCTTTATCTAAAGCGGTTGATAATCTCAATAAACGTCTTAATGTTACTCTTCAAAAGAAAATTATTTCACAAAATATTGAAAAGTTATCAGCTAAAATAGTAACGCGTAAGTAAAATTTAATTCGTCTATTTAATTAAAGTTATTGTCATTAAGTTTATATTTTTTATATTTTTGTTTCTATTTTTTAAATTTATTAAAACTTATGGTAAAAATTCGTCCAAATGAAGTTAGTAGAATAATTCGTCAACAAATTGAAAAATACAACCAAGAACTTAAAATAGTAAACGTTGGTACAGTATTACAAGTTGGTGATGGTATTGCAAGAATTTATGGTTTAGAAAAGGTTATGGCTGGGGAATTAGTTGAATTTGATGAAGGAACTGTGGGCATTGCACTTAATTTGGAAGCCGATAATGTTGGAGCGGTTTTAATGAGTGATGGTTTAAGCTTGCAAGAGGGAGCGTCAGTAAAATCAACAGGTAAAATTGCCCAAATTCCTGTAGGTAAAAATTATTTGGGTCGTGTCGTTGATGCATTAGCTCGTCCAATAGATGGAAAAGGAGAAATCGTTAGTACTGATACGAGATTAATTGAGTCACCTGCTCCTGGTATAATATCTCGCCGTTCAGTTTATGAACCTTTACAGACAGGTCTTGTTGCTATTGATGCTATGATTCCTATTGGCCGCGGTCAACGAGAACTTATTATTGGTGATCGTCAAACGGGTAAAACAGCTGTAGCTACAGATACAATTCTTAATCAAAAAGGTCAGAATGTTATTTGTGTTTATGTAGCTATTGGTCAAAAAGCTTCTTCAGTAGCACAAATTGTTTCGACATTAGAGAAGAGAGGTGCTATGGAATATACAATAATAGTAGCGGAAAATGCTGATTCTCCTGCTACATTACAGTATCTTGCTCCATATACAGGTGCTGCTTTAGCTGAATATTTTATGTATTCAGGTCGTCATACCCTTGTTATTTATGATGATTTGTCGAAGCAAGCTCAAGCATATAGACAAATGTCACTTCTTTTACGTCGTCCTCCTGGTCGTGAAGCATATCCTGGTGATGTTTTCTATTTACATTCACGTTTACTAGAACGTGCAGCTAAGTTGAGTAATGAGATGGGAGAAGGAAGTATGACTGCTTTGCCTATAGTTGAGACGCAAGCTGGTGATGTTTCTGCTTATATTCCTACTAATGTTATTTCTATTACTGATGGCCAGGTATTTTTATCTGCTGATATTTTTAACTCTGGCATTCGTCCTGCGATAAATGTAGGTATTTCAGTTTCACGTGTAGGTTCTGCTGCTCAGATTAAAGCTATGAAACAAGTCGCTGGTAAACTGAAACTTGAGCTTGCTCAATTTGCAGAATTGGAAGCTTTTTCTCAATTTTCTTCTGATTTAGACCAGGCTACTCAAAACCAGTTGGCTCGTGGTTCACGATTACGTGAATTGTTGAAACAATCGCAATCTTCACCTCTTGTTGTTTCAGATCAAGTTGCTACTATCTATACTGGTATTAATGGTTATTTAGATGATATCGAAGTTGAAAATGTAAGATCGTTCTTATCAGGATTAAGAGAATTTATAAATAATTCTAAGCCTGAATTTAGACAGATTATAGATAGTACTAAAGCTTTTACATCTGAAGCGGAAACTATTCTTAAGAATTCTATACTTGAATATAAGAAGAATTTTGTAAAATAAGTTGTTTAGTTTTTAATTTTTAATTTGAATATTATAAATGGTATAAAGGTATTTTATGCTATTTTATATTTATGTGTTTAAGTAGTAGTTTATATTTTATTTTATTTAATGTATGTTAAAGTAAATTTAGTTCATAATTTATATTTTGAATTTTAATTAATTAAAAATAGGTTTATAAATGATAATTATTACAAGTTTTATTCTATGATTATTAATCTTATTCATTTGTCTTCAGTAAAATTTTAGATTTAAGTTTTATTTTTATTTTATTAATTTTGTTCTTTAAAATTTACATGTTATTTGCTGATGTTATTTTTTAGAAGATGTTTTCTATCTTTTACTCTGAAGTTATTGATTACAAAAATATTTATTTGCTTAGAAAATTTATTACTGTTCAAGGGAAAATATTGCCAAGAAGATTAACGAAGCTTCAGGCTAAACAACATAGATTTGTGTTCAAATCTGTTAGATTTTCTTATTATAAATATACTAAAATATAATTTCTATTATTACTTCATCAAATTTTTTTATTTAAGTAAATATAAAATTCAGTGTGTTTTTATTTTAATCTCCATATTTTAGTTTATTTTTAATAATAAGATTATTTTTATTTGATCTGATTTTTATAAAGTATTTGTGATTTAGTTGTAGTTTCTTTTCTTTAAAATAGTTAATGTTTTATTTATTTTTGGGGATTTCCTTGCATATGTATGTATAGATAACAATATTGTGAATTGAATAATGATTTTTACTATTTCTCTAGATTTATTTTCTAATTAAAAAATCACGAATATTAGGTTTATTACCTTTTATAAATAAAGAGAATAACTAATTATTCTCTTTATTTAATTCTAGAGTGTTAATGCATCTGGAAAGAATCTGTTTATTTCAATTACTAAGCTTGAACTTAATGTTAGCCAAACTATAGCAATAACTGGAGCAGTTGATAAATAAGTTGTAAGATTTTTCATTATAATTTAATGTAATTTAATAAATATTTATATCTTTTAATATTATACGTTTTGAACTACAATTATTGTAGAATTCGGGATGTAGCGCAGTTTGGTAGCGCATTGCATTTGGGATGCAAGGGTCGCAGGTTCGAATCCTGTCATCCCGATATTGGAGAGGTGTCTGAGTGGTTTAAAGTACTGGTCTTGAAAACCAGCGTAACGTAAGTTACCGAGGGTTCAAATCCCTCCTTCTCCTATTAATTTTAAGTCTTAAAATTAGTACTTAAAATCGCGATAATAATTTCTGTTTTAAATTAATAGATTTTTGATCTTGTTATACTTTATTTATATTTCTTTTAATGATTCTTTGATTACTCTACTATTGGAATTTACTACATTAAAAGGCGTTGTATTTACTTGAGTATCTATTTCTAGTATTAGTGATTTCGATTTTTTTTCTATTGTTTAAATTATAATTTCTATTTTTTTTATTTAAGAATAGTTCAAAAGTTCTTTTTTTCCAATATTTTTTCCAATGTAATTTTAAAACCTCAAATGTAATTTACTTGGTTAATTGCTGTTAGTTGTTTGTTTTTTTCTACTAAACTTATTATTTGTTTTTTATTAATATGTTATTTTCTAATTTTGGTAAAGTTAATATTGACATTTTATTTCAATTGATATTTTAAAATCTAATTCCAATTTTTAATAATACTTTAATTTTAATTTTCTTAGATATAACGTTAAAAAGATGAAATTTTGACTGCACTATTTTAGTTTTTAGAAACTTTGGTATTTTTATATTTTGAGAAGTTACTTCAGAAATATTATTCAAATCTATTTTTATTATTGAATTATTGTTAATTAATTTTTTGTAGCTTTTAAATAAAAGCTGTTTAAAGTTGTTTATTATATCGCTTGTTGCCTCTTTTATTTCTTCCATGTTTATAAACTCATTTATGTAATTATACTTTCTATTATTTTTCTCATTAGATACAAAAATAGCTATGTCAATTATGCCTATACAGTTTTATAGATCAGTTGTTTCCTTAAAATCTTAATTTATTTAGAATTTTAAGTTGTTAAATTATTATTTATTTCAATTATTTGAATTTAAAGCTCACAGTTTCTTTTAATAAATTTCGTCTTATTTTATTTCCAATTATTTGAGCGTTATCAGTGTCTATTGTTTTTAATTGAAATAGAGTATAGTTGTTTTTTTCAAAATTTTTAAAATTTTTAATCGTTAATTTTGTTAGTTTCATTTTAGGTTATGATATTTATTCCATACATATCTGAGTATAATGTTTCTGTATTATTTAAATATATTAAATATAAATATTTATTTATTTTTAGACTATTAATTAATTAATTAATTAATTATATTCATGGATTAAAAATTTTTAGTTATCCTTTAGTATATTTTTTGTTTTGAAAGTTATAAAACAAAGTAATTTAATGTACCTACTATAAGAACTAAGCTTGCCCAAGCTGCTGAACCTAGTAAAATATAGTTTTTGTTTTCGTTCCATCCATTAGGAGAAGCAAAAACTACCGGAACACTAATAACCATTAAGAAAGAAAAAGCGATTAATGCTAATAAAGAAGCTTGGAAAGTTAAAAGAAGCATAATTATATAAATGTAAAATGATAATAAAATGTTTTTTTTGCATTTGATTCGTTATTTATTAAATTAATTATTTGAAATTTATCATAAGTTTATTCTATTTTATTTTATTATTACTGAAGCTCCAGCTTCTTCTAAAAGTTTTTTGGCTTCTTCCGCTTTTTCTTTAGATACTCCTTCACTAATAGCTTTTGGCACTGATTCTATTAAATCTTTAGCCTCTTTCAAACCTAACGATGTTAAACTTCTTACAACTTTTATGACTGTAATACGTTTTGCTGTAGGAACTTCCTGTATTATAACATCAAATTCTGTTTTTTCTTCAACAGCTTGTTCTTCCGGTTTTGAATTTGTTGATGAATTAGTTGCTGCAGCTGAAGTTGCAACCATACTTGCATCTACATCAAAGGTTTCTTCTGATTAATTGATTGATTCCATTAGTTTTTAAATAAATTATTATTAAATATTATTGAATTTATTCTTTCTGTAATTTAATTTTTATATTATTAATTTTATTCTCATTATTTTTTTGATTAATTCTGAAGCTTCTAATAAAGTTATGTTTTTTAATTTTTCTATTATTTCGTCTATTTTTGTTGACATAATTTTTTATTTTATTTTCATAAATTGGTCGAATTAATCTCCAATGTATTATTTTTATAATAATTCATTATACTTTATTAATAGAAGATTTCAGATTTATTATAAATTAACTAAACGAATATAAAATTGTTATCGTTTTGAAAATTGAGGAGCTTTTCTTGCCTTTTTCAAACCATATTATTTAACTAGACTAATTTAATGTTAGAATATTAAATTCTTTGTCTGTAATTAAACCTAGTGTTTTTTAACCTGGGCTTCTAGAAAAGTTCATATATTTAGAAATATTCTTCTACTCTTGATATTAAGAGTATTTGCAAAATTGTTTTTGTTCACTTTTTAAATAAAATATTCTTATTAGTTTAATGAAGAACGGGATCTTTTTTTTTTTTAAGATTATTTTTATAAATATATTCTAATAAGATTTATTGATTATGATTTTAGTATTTTTATTAAGTAATTTAATTAAATACATATTAACTTAATTATTAAAACAACAAAAATTTTCAGAACAAATAACAATTCAAACTTCTTCTTTCTTTGCATAAAGAGTTTCTAGATAGCATTCCGTTTGTTTTTAATTTCTTTTGATCCGTATCACTTACTATTTTTAAAAGTGCTCTTGCAATACCTAACTTTTAGTTATTGATAAGGGTAGAATATCATAATATTTGATTTAGAAAGAAATTTTTTTTATAATTTGTCGAATTTAGTAAAAAATTAGTTTAAGTTTGTTTTTATAATTCACTTAATAGCTTCTGCTTGTCCCGTTAGACCACCTCCGACACATGTTATTATTGTGTCATAGTTTTTATCTAATTCAAGTAATAGCAAAGGAATTTTATTGGATTTGTTTTTTAATCCTTTTATATTTAAGTATTCGTTATTAATGTGAATTTATTAATATTTTTTAGTTTTATAAATTAATAAATTATTTGTATAAAGTTTAATTCTCATGAACTATTTTTATTAATAATTAGTTAGATTATTCTTCTTTTTTAAATAATCATAAATTTAAATTTTAATTAGATGGTTTAATTATTTATTTTATTTAAGTATATTTTTTTATTTAATTATTCCCAGTTAGGATTATTTTGTAAATATTCAGTAAAATCTCTTCCATTTATGAATATTTTTCCATTTCCATTTAGCAATCTAACTGTTGCTATAGATTCTTTTCTTTTCTAATCATTTTTTTTAGATTTATATGTACAAAAATTTTTAATTCAGCTATGTAATTTTTATATTTAATTTTAATTTATATGCATATTATAATTTTCTCATTCTTCCTATACTTTGTTCTTTCATATTTTTGTTCTAATTATTCTAAAACTTTTTTAATTCCTTTAATTTTAATGTAGTATGTTTAAAAATATAATGTCAATTTAATTTTGATCCAATTTCTACGTGGTCAAAATTTATTACATAAAACAATTTATTATTAAGATTTAATAAGCAAGACCCATACTACGAGTTGTTTCAGATCCTAAGTATACACGAACACTTAAAAAATCTGTTGGACAAGCAGATTCACATCTTTTACAGCCAACGCAATCTTCCGTTCTTGGTGAAGACGCTATTTGACCTGCTTTACATCCATTCCAAGGTACCATTTCTAGTAGTTGAGTAAAAATTACTTTAAAATTTTCCCCAAAGATCCGTAAAAGCTTTTTTAATGAAAATTTAATTCTTTCTTCTAGTCTATAAAATTAAAATTGTTGAGTAGATTACGTTTTCTAAAATTTTTGATTATCATTTTTAATATTAATCACATCTATATAGCATACGGCTCATTTAAACAAATTTTTAAATTATGATACTTGATAATTAGTAATTTATAGTAAAAATTAATAGTTTTATAAATATAAATAAATAGTTATCATTTTTCAAGTATCGTAACATTTTATTGACTTTAGAAATAGTATACGTATTTTGTACACATTTTTCTTCCTTAAAAAACATATTTTTTAATATATTTTTTTCTTGTTTTAATATAAATAACAACGATTTTAGCTATTAAATTTATACTTTTTGAGATTTGAACAGGTGTTTCAAAAATTATTGAATCTAGTACATTAAATTTTAATAGATAAATTAATTTTATCTAAATACTTTATATTAAGAGCTATTTAATTCTTATTTATTTTATTAATATTTTTTACATCAAACCATCTGTAGGACAAGCACGAACGCACTGTGTATAAAAGTAGATATTAAAATAACTCTTTTCAACCTATGCGAGCACATAGTACTCTTAAAATGTGCACATAGTTTTGTATTATTGATTAAATTTAATTGCTTTTAAAGTTTTTGTCATTTAAATTAACTGTTTGCAAATTGAAACTTTAATTCTAAATAATAAGGTGTTGATTAAAAGTTAAACTTGTATGAATTAATTAGATTTAATTTTTATTTAATCAATAAAATTTTATGCAAAATGTGTTATTTTATATAAATTATTCTATATTGTATAACATTTTATAAAAAATTAAGTAGTTATTGTTTTAATTTCTTTACAGTTCACACGCAACCAATACATGTATTATATATTTTTACTGAATGAGACATAATGAGTTTTATACTTTACAAATTATCATGACACTAGATTATTACAATCCATGTACAAGAAAGGGAAAGATTTAATTTATCTAAATCAAGAGATTATTAAATTTTTTGCATTATTACTTAAATATGACTTGCCTATAGAAATGGCTGTTAAGACATTTTTTATAACTTTCTTTTTCCAAGTACTTTTTCTAGAATCTCGTTTTGACTTAGACATTTTCTCTTTAGGAACAGCTATATTTTTTTATTAAAACATTTTTGATCTTGTTCCTTTTCAGTATTTATTTAACTAAAATTTGTTTCTTTAAAATAAAAGATTTTAAAATTTAAAACTATAATTTATCAATAGTTTCAAATTCAAATTTAATTTCTTTCCAAACTTCACAAGCTGCAGCAAGTTCTGGTGACCATTTGTAAGCTTCACGAATAACGTCACCGCCTTCACGTGATAAGTCACGTCCTTCATTTCTTGCTTGAACGCAAGCTTCTGAAGCAACACGGTTAGCTACAGCGCCGGGAGCATTACCCCATGGGTGACCTAAAGTACCACCACCAAACTGAAGACATGCATCATCGCCAAAAATTTCAGTAAGAGCAGGCATGTGCTATACGTGGATACCTCCATTATATTATTACAATCCATATACAAGAAAGGAAAAGATTTAATTTATCTAAATCAAGAGATTATTAAATTTTTTGCATTATTACTTAAACATGACTTGCCTATAGAAATGGCTTTTAAGACATTTTTTATAACTTTCTTTTTCCAAGTACTTTTTCTAGAATCTCGTTTTGACTTAGACATTTTCTTTTTAGGAACAGCCATATTTTTTTATTAAAACATTTTTGATCTTGTTACTTTTCAGTATTTATTTAACTAAAATTTGTTTCTTTAAAATAAAAGATTTTAAAATTTAAAACTATAATTTATCAATAGTTTCAAATTCAAATTTAATTTCTTTCCAAACTTCACAAGCTGCAGCAAGTTCTGGTGACCATTTGCAAGCTTCACGAATAACGTCACCGCCTTCACGTGATAAGTCACGTCCTTCATTTCTTGCTTGAACGCAAGCTTCTGAAGCAACACGGTTAGCTACAGCGCCGGGAGCATTACCCCATGGGTGACCTAAAGTACCACCACCAAATTGAAGACATGCATCATCGCCAAAAATTTCAGTAAGAGCAGGCATGTGCCATACGTGGATACCTCCAGATGCCACAGGCATTACACCACCCATACCACACCAATCTTGAGTGAAATAAATACCTCTTGAACGATCTTTTTCAATATATGCATCTCTCATTAAGTCTACAAATCCTAATGTAACTTCACGTTCACCTTCCAATTTACCTACAACAGTTCCTGAGTGAAGGTGGTCACCACCAGACATACGAAGAGTTTTAGCAAGAACACGGAAGTGAATACCGTGGTTTCTTTGACGGTCAATAACAGCATGCATAGCACGGTGAATATGTAATAATAATCCATTATCACGACAGTACATAGCTAAAGAAGTGTTAGCAGTGAAACCGCCAGTAAGGTAAATATGGTCGAAAAACCAATAATATTATTGATTTAGCTCCATCCGAACGTTGCAAGAATCTTTCGATTCACAACGCTCTCACCCAATTACCTGTTATTCTCTTGTTAAATTTTAATCATTTTATTTTCTTTTATTATTTTTGTTAGTTTTATTTTCAGAAGTTTTATATTTTTTTTTACCTTCAAATCTTTTTTTATAGTCTTCTGCTAGTAATCTAACTAGTCTTTCTGAACTTCTAGTTGCTAGATCTGGAATGTTTTGACTAAAGCTACTACACCATGCAGTTTCTTTTGGTGATAATACTTCACCTGATTCTGCTTTTAGCGATGTGTTTATTCTTTGGGTTAATTCTCCATTTAACCCAAAGTGTTCTGCAAATTCACCAATTTGTATTGCTAGGCTTTCCGCTAATCTTCTTAGGTAGTTATTACCTGTAACAGTAAGATATGCACCCTGAATATTCCTTTTTGCTAATGTTTTGCCATTCTTTAATTCAACAGATAAATTTTGTGGAGTTCCATCACTTGATGCTCCCTTTAACAATAGTAGCATAGTTCCTGCTAGTGCTTCTTCTTCGGTTATATCTAAATCAGTTGCTATCTTTTTAATTATCATATTTGTTTCCTCTGACCCCAAAATACTTTTTTTGTAATTTGGCGCCAATGTTTCAATCGACTTGTTGTTTTGCTTAATATTCTTCATTAAGTCATTTATATTTGTTGTATTTTTTTTTATTGGTTCTTCAGCCATATTTTTTACTTTATTTTTGTTAATTTATATAACTTTATTTAAAGTTCTTTATCTTTTGATGGATTTTCTATTTTCCAACCTTTTTTATAAGTGTTTTTTGCATAATTCTCTTTCTATTTATTAAGAGTCGATATTTATATGTAATTATCTATTTTTATGATAAGACTGTTGTACATAATCTTTGGCAAAAATAACTTGGTTTTATGTTACCATATTTGCAATAATATTACTTCGGCATCCTCTACATAGTGGAATTTGTTTTCTATTTCTGATAAACATTTTTTGTTTCCAAATTCGATCTTGGTTTATTAAATCATCGTTTTTTCTTTGTAGATGTTTTATACCATGCATTTTTATACTTTTTCTTGATCCACATATAGAGCATATTAATTCGAACTCTGACTGACTTTTTATTATATTAATCCAATTTATTCTTTCGACATAACTATAGTTTCTTATTCTAAATTTTTCACTATCTAAATAGATATGTGGTTCTCCTTTTTTCAATTTCCAGTAAATATCATTTAAAACTTTTTTTCTCTTTAACTTTAAGGCATTTGATATTATTTCTTCCGTAGTTTTAAGTTTCCATATTTTGCAATGTGTTACGTTTGCTGTCAGATTTTGCATTTTTACAATTATGGTTTTTTCTTTACTTTTCCGATTTTTAAAGGATGTTGAATCTTCATGATATTTTTTAAATATCTTTTTAATAGTTGTCTTATGCTTTTGTGCTAATGTTTTTAAGCATGAGTATCTGATTATATATATTAATCTTCCTAAATCTTTTCTTGGATTTTTTACGAATTCAACATAGTATAATCCTAGCCCTGCTAAAACAAAGTTGAATCTTTCAATTATTAAAAAATCCTCTAAGTTTGTTAGAAAACCTATTTCCCTTGGGAAACCTTTCTTGTCACAGTATCCTTTCATATGTAATACGTTAATCATTTTTCGTTTATTCGACCTATTGAAAACTTCTCGTTCTGATAATATGACTTTTCTTTGTCTTGTTTTACCTTTATTTTTCTGATTACATTTGGTTGTTTCGAAACTTTTACATGTTTGTATTTCGAAACCTAAAAAGTGTGCTGAATTTTCTATTATATTTGTTATAAGAGTTTTTTCTAATGATAATTCAGCATACAATTCAGTTTTTAAGAATTCACTTAAGATCAATCTGATCTTCTTTAAAATACCCGTTTTCATATTTACCAAAATTATCCAGTGACCTGCATAACGTATATATATAAATCTTAATTGGAGTTCGTTAGAATAATCATACGTTATTTTATCTACTTCTTTTTGTAAAAAGTCTACTGTGTAATCATCAAACACAGACATGTAAATATTCCATAGATATGGCAAATCTACTCCTCCTTGGTGTAATGCTAGGATGCCTTCTAAATACTTTTCCTCTTTTGAACCATAGAATTCATAATCAAGCCTTTTTCTTATAAATTCTAAGAATTTTCTGTCTTGTATTTTTTTATTTAATATTTCTATTAATTTATTTTTGTTTACTCTGTAATAAGTGCATTTTATATTTCCTTCCAATGTATGTATCATGCCTACTGCATTAGTTCCTGTTAATGGTATTATTGCATCATGAATTCCTTTATTTGGTCGGAAACCAAAACTACAATTTTTTGCCTCAAAGTATGGTTCGTATATTGCCATAAGTATTGTAGTTAATGCTTCTTGTATTACCTTGTTCATGAAAGAAGGTATTGTAATAGGTATTTGTACGTTATTTTTATCTGTTCTGCTTAAGTATATCTGTCTACTCGCGTTCCAAGGATATTTGTTACTTTTTATTAACTTTGATATTTTCCTGAATATTTCTTTACTTAAACCAGCAAGGCTTTCTGTTGTTTTATTAACCGATGATTTTCCCTCTTGTATAAATTTTTCATGTTTATCGATAGATATTGGCAGTGCTTCATTCATTTCTTCATTTTTTTTCATTAGCTTTTTGTAGGATGCTATAAGCAAATCTTCATTTGCTAATAATGACAATAAGTCACTATTTTTTGGTTCCTTTTTTGATTTTCCGAAAGCATATTCCTGATTCTTAATAAATATTTTTTGTATTATATTAAAAACATTTCCTTCAAGCTTATCTTTTTGTACTCTATTTAAAAAAATTCTATTTATTTCCGATACTTTTTTTTCATATTGTGTTTTTACTTTTTCTTGTTTCATGAATCCAATATTTCTTTGTCTTTGTTTGAATACTTCACTTTCATAGTAATCTTTGTTATGGAACTTTGTTAGCATTTTTTTGCTAAATTCTATATTAGATAGTAGTTCATTTTCTTCTTTTTTCATAACATAAAAGGTCGATTAATTAAATTTTAACTTCGAGTTTGAATTCTATACAAATCAAACCGAACTTTCACGGGATAATGACTTATATATCCTTCTCTGATAATTGACTACCCACCCAATCTATCTTATTAAGAAACGACTCTTCTCAGAGTCTTTTTAGATCTTTTGGGTTCTCCAAACATTATCTTTCTAATGCGAAAGATTACTCTTTAATATAATTTTATCATTAAAAAGCTACTTTTAATTTTAATTATTAAATAAAATTAAATGAGATTAATATTTTTAAACTTATTATTTATCTTTGAAATTTACTTTTTTGTTATGATATATTAATCTTTTAGTTTGTTCGCATGTTTTTATTCTTTATAGGACTTATTGTATTAAGATGCCTCAATTTCTACCTCTTATATAATTTTATATTTCAGAGGAAATAACCTGTAGATTTCTCCGACCGTTATTTACCAATAGAGATTATGACATTAAAACATATCGCACGATCTAATATATTTGACTCTATTGCTATTACTGTTTCTCAACTAGTATAATAGTGTTCATTATAAACCGATAGAATTAGGTTTAAACATACGTTTTCATCTTTTACAATCATAACTTGCTTTTAATTCTTTCATAAAAGCTTTACCAACATGCTATTTTCGATCCCCAATTTCTTGGATTAATTTACATTTATTCTTTAAACTTTGTTTAAATCAATTAATTAAGCAATCTCGCTTTGTCGAAATACTCAATAGTTTTTTATGTTTAACAATTTTTCTTTATCTGATTTAGATCTAAGTTGGTTGTTTTTTCATTTAATGTCCTTAACGAATTTACTAATTTTTTATCTTTATATTTTTATTTTCTTTTATCTTATGACTTGCCCTATATTGAATTAAAATTTTTATTTTCATTATATAAATGAATTTTATTAGATTTTAACAGCCGCCCTCGTGCATAATAATAGGTACCCCTATTTGAGCTGCATAAGCTGCTCTCTTATACATTTCTTCTACTGTTCCAGCTGTAGCATTTAAGTAATGTCCCTTAACTTCACCTGTTTCTGATTGAGCTTTATAAATCGCTTCTGCACAGAATAAGAAACGGTCTCTCCATCTCATGAATGATTGTGAATTTACGTTTTCATCATCTTTTGTAAAATCTAAACCACCACGTAAACATTCATAAACTGCACGTCCATAGTTTTTAGCAGATAATCCTAATTTAGGTTTGATAGTACATCCAAGTAGAGGTCTTCCGTATTTATTCAATTTATCTCTTTCAACTTGGATACCATGTGGAGGTCCCCAGAAAGTTTTAGCATAAGCTGGTGGAATACGTAAATCTTCTAAACGTAAAGAACGTAAAGCTTTAAATCCAAAAACGTTACCTACGATACTTGTTAAAAGGTTAGTAACTGAACCTTCTCCTCGGTAGAACTAGAAATCTCTTCCTATCCCTCCTCAAGAACCGTGCATACACCTCTCAATGTACACGGCTCACGTAATTATAATATAAATCGTCTTAATTACCAATATTTCTAAGCGTACAATAATTATATATATACAAATTTACTTATACTTATATTGAAAACGATATTATAAAAACTAACTTATCCTACTTATTAGAAAAATCTAAAACCATAACATGTTTTCTTTATAGCTAAGTTTTACCAAACATACTATAGATTTCTCATTTCACTTTCCTTATAGTTCGTTAGTTATGTATATAGGGTAAAGTTCCGAACCCGGCAGGATACCTTTTTAGTGATTACTCCCTAAAAAACTCGTAAAATTACGTTGATATGACAACCGGTTAACCGTTATTCTATGATTACATCTTTCTTATTTGGTAATAAAATAAACAGACCTCCACTTTTTGTTATACTGAATGTCGCCACAATTCGAGAAGTGATCAACAGTAGTGAACTAAATTATATTTATTAATATTTATTAATTTTAATTTGTTTAATATTAATTAATAAGTCCTGTTTGACTATAGATCCCACCAAATTATTCCAACTAGAAATGCCCTAACGGTACTACTATAATAAAACAAAGTATTTACCGACACTGACAAGTTACTAAGTTCTTAGTCGCTTATGATTTCGATTCTAAAAACCCTTGTCACTGGCTCAGGGATAAGTATTCCCTGTCTTTTCTGGCTATGAAAAGCAAATAATTATAGAACCTATCGGTTCGTAATCGAAAAGGTCAATTGGATAAGCTACATAAGCAATATATTGATTACTTTCTCCAGGAACTGGTTCTAAATCTTTGGTAGAGATCTCAATTTCTCAAAATCTCTCCATATGTAACCGTGCATACTTATTTTAAGTACACGGCTCACATTTTTCAGTAAATTTAATTTTTAATGTAAATATTTTTACTGAAAGATGAGTTTACCCTAATTATTAATAATTTAAAAAATACAACATGTTTCAGAATTACAAGAAGTTAATTTTATAAAAAATACCGTAATTATCCTCATACCGCTCTTTTTTTTTCATTTGCGAGTTGTATATTCAGGGAAAAACACCGTACCTAATAGTATAAGGAAAACACATTTTCTTACGATAAATATGCCCTTCTTCAAGATATTATTAACCTATAGAAACTTATACAACTAGTTAATCACCTTTCCATCGATTTAAACGTATGTTATAAAGGAAAATGTAAACAAACCTCCCAATGTTTAAGCACTACTCTTTCTCAAACTATGAATTGAAAAATTTTAGTTGACTGGTCTCTCACTTGTTAATTTTAAAATTTGTATCATTATGAACAAGCACAGCATAAGTTAAAAGGCTCTACCCAAATTTCCTCGCTAACCGGCTCTTACGATTTACCGCATGCTGAATTGCGATATCACCGTTTTTATTAAGTTGCTAAGTTTTTTGCTCTTATTTATTTGTTTAAAAAACCCTTAATATGAGTTATCAGATTAGTGCCATCTATTTTCATTTATTTGAAAATTTAACAATGGAATGTATAATTCGCACCATAGCATCTACCTTTATATTTATCTAATTGTGTTAATCCATCAGTCCATACTGTTGTCCATGTACCAGTTGATGACTCTGCAGCAACAGCAGCACCACATTCTTCAGCAGGAACTCCAGGTTGTGGAGTCATACGGAAAGCAGCTAGAATGTCTGTATCTGACACTTGATAATCAGGAGTATAATATGTTAAACGATAATCTTTAACACCGGCTTTAAATCCAGCACCTGTTTTTGTTTCAGTTTGAGGTGACATTTTTATTCCTAAAAATCTAATATTTTATTCAATAAAAGTCTGCAATATAATTTATATTAATTATATATTGATAATAAGCAAAAAAAACTTAAGTATAAGAAAAAATAAAAAAAAATAAATTAATATAAATAAATAACTAAAATGATTACTAAAGTAAATTAAATTAATTATCTTTGAACTGTTGTACTACTTGTTAAAAGTCGACCAAAATATTTTAAACACTTAGTAGAAAAAAGAATGTCTATAAACTCTTTAACACAAAATAAATATATAAATTGAAAAACTAAAAATGTGTTTTATATTATAAAAATCAAACAAATCTTGCACGTGCTTTCTTAAACTGTGAAGTCATTTCAATTTTCTTCTTACCATCTGAAACATTCTCTAAAGCCAATTTGCTAGCAAGGAAATTTGCTTCAGCTTCTTCAACATTAATATTATGTAACTAAGTAACTTTACTTGTAATCAAACCAGACATGGGGTTAAAACGTCCACGGCTTTTTAGTTAACTAATTCAGTTTAAATTAAATCTGTTTTATAAAATCTTTCAATATTTAAAATATTGATATGATTGGTTTCAGAATAATTATTTACAAAATAACTAAATTTTTAATAAAATTAATATTTTATAGTTAAAAATAAATTAAAAATTTCTAGGCTCCATAAATAGTAAACGAATTGAATAAACTTATAATACTTTTAAATAATATTCTTACAAAAATAACTCATTTTAAAATACATTCTTATAACTCCAAACCACACTGAACCAAGTTCAGCTTCATTCACCAATATAGTAACTTTATTATTATTAACTAAAGCGAAACCGCCAGTTACAATAACGCTAATCCATTTTGCAGACGTTTCAGTACGAAGCAATATAATGCCTGTATCTAATCCCGTAAGTAATGGTATATGATCTTTCAATACACCCATCTGACCATTCAAAGTTGGTAATATTATTTCTTTTGCATTATCTTTCCAAAAAACACGATTAGGAACAAGTAAAGTAGGATAAATTCCTCTAAAAGAACTGTACATGTACTAACAAAGAACATACAGCTCATATAGGAAATAAAACAATAAATATTTCACTATAAAACTACAAAAATCCAATCCAAATATAAATTAAGTTAATAATTGGAATATATTTACAACGTTCAACAATAGAAAACACATGAAATTAAAATTTTTTTGGAAAATTAAACAAATCTATCATAGTCAATAAAACCAAATAGCCTATTCTTAAAACATACAAAATGCATTTAAATCACTTCTAAAATAGTAAATTTATGTTGCAAATAGATATTAAAAAAAGAATTGATAATTCTAATTCTCTATTTTTCTATGTATAAAAAAATTTTAAAACATAAAAATTCCAATTGTAACTTGCGTTTCATACTAATTGATATTTCTAAACTCATAATTAGAAGAAAAAAATTCATAATCAAACTACATTCCCTTATTATAAAAAGAGTAAAAATAAATTAATCAATTCTAAGATAAAGTCGCAGCTTTTGCTACAGCTTCCTGTAAATTTCCTACAAGGTAAAAAGCTTGTTCTGGAAGATCATCTAATTCACCACTTAAAATAAGTTTGAATCCTTCAATAGTTTCAGTTAAAGTAACATATTTACCTGGAGACCCAGTAAAAACTTCTGCTACAAAGAATGGTTGAGACAAGAATCTTTCAACTTTTCTTGCTCTTGAAACAACTAATCGATCCTCTTCAGATAATTCATCTAAGCCCAAAATAGCAATAATATCTTGATGAAACTAAGAAACTTTTACTATGAGTATCTCGTTCTCAAACCATAAGTAATAATTTTTAATTATATGGCTTTTAGATATCCAAACATACTATAAAATAAATTAATGGGATTAAATAATTTTTATAATTTAAGCTAGATAATTGAGTTCTTAAAATTAATTCCTAAAACTCTCTCTTAAAATTGGTTTTTTATAAATTACTCTAAATAAAAATTAAAGACCTTTAATCATCAACCAAAATTAGTAAATTCTGCTAAGGATTAAGACAAACATTTTCATAGTTATAAATTCAAATAATAATTAAATAATTCCAGTCGAACTTAAACAAGAAATCAATCTTAGTATAATACTATAATTAATAAATATTTTTCATATCTTCTATTCCGCCTTGCTTTAAACATTTTTAAAGCTTTATACACATGTGTCTACTATTCTTAGTAAGTGATTGGCTTCTTGATTATGTTTATAACATTACAGGTTAAAACCAAAATCATTCTAACAGATTATATACTCACACAAGTTCTTTATAACGTTGTAAAGTTTTCTTAACAGCCTGAGCAGTATTGTAATGATCTTCACCAACAATCCACGGTTGTAACATAGTTGAAGTTGAATCTAAAGGATCAACTGCTGGGTATATACCTTTTGAAGCAAGATTTCTAGATAGTACGGTAGTAGCATCTAAATGAGCAAAAGTAGTAGCAGGAGCTGGGTCAGTTAAATCATCGGCTGGAACATAAACAGCCTGAATAGACGTAATTGATCCATCTTTAGTTGAAGTGATACGCTCTTGTAAACCACCCATTTCTGTAGCTAAAGTAGGTTGGTAACCAACAGCAGAAGGCATACGACCTAATAAAGCCGAAACTTCAGAACCTGCTTGTACAAATCTAAAAATATTATCTATAAATAATAAAACATCCTGATTATTAACATCTCTAAAATATTCTGCCATTGTTAATGCAGTAAGACCTACACGCATTCTGGCACCAGGAGGCTCATTCATTTGTCCATAAACTAATGCAACTTTAGATTCTTTCAAATTTGAAGAATTAATTACACCAGACTCTTTCATTTCTTGATATAAATCATTACCTTCACGTGTTCGTTCTCCAACACCACCAAAAACAGATACACCACCGTGAGCTTTAGCAATGTTGTTAATTAATTCCATAATTAAAACAGTTTTACCTACACCAGCACCACCAAAAAGACCAATTTTACCACCACGGCGATATGGGGCTAATAAGTCAACAACTTTAATACCTGTTTCAAAGATTGAAAGTTGTGTATCTAAATCAATAAACGAAGGAGCTGAACGATGAATAGGAAGTGTTTTACTATAATCTACATCACCCATTTGATCAACAGGTTCTCCTAAAACGTTAAAGATTCTTCCTAACGTAGTTGTACCAACAGGAACACTTAATGCAGTTCCTGTGTCAACAACTTTTACACCACGTTGCAAGCCATCTGTTGCACTCATAGAAATAGCTCTAACGACGTTATCACCTAACAACTGTTGAACTTCGCATACTACTCTCAATTTTTCTCCTGCTTCACTTTTTCCTTCAATAATTAATGAATTATATATACTTGGCATTTTACCTGGAGGAAAGGCAATGTCCATAACTGGACCAATAATTTGTAAAATTGTCCCTGTGTTTAAATTTACAGTTGATTTCATAATAATAAACAAAAAAATTTCAAAATTAATTCTTGTATAAATAAATGCACTTAACTTAAATAACCATTTTTCGTATAAATTTTATAAAGGACCTGAAATACCTTGCTTACGAATCATCAAGAAATGAGCAAGCATAAATGTAGCTGTAAGTAAAGGAAGGACAAAAGTATGCAAGCTATAAAAACGAGTTAACGTAGATTGTCCTACACTAACACTACCTCTCAATAACTCTACTATAAAATTACCAACGAAGGGAATAGCATCAGGCACACCTGTAACAATTTTAACTGCCCAATAACCAATTTGATCCCAAGGTAAAGAATAACCAGTAACACCAAATGAAACAGTAAGTGATGCTAATATAACACCTGTCACCCAAGTTAATTCACGAGGTTTTTTAAAACCACCTGTTAGATAAACTCGACATACATGTAATATCATCATTAATACCATCATACTCGCTGACCATCTATGGATAGAACGAATTAACCAACCAAAGTTTACATCATTCATGATATACTGTACTGAAAGAAATGCTTCAGTAACAGTAGGACGATAATAAAAAGTCATTGCAAAACCAGTAGCAACTTGAATAATAAAACAAGTAAAAGTAATTCCACCTAAGCAATAGAAAATATTAACATGTGGTGGAACGTATTTACTACTCACATCATCTGCAATAGCTTGAATTTCCAAACGTTCTTCGACCAGGTAAGACATTACTTCCTTAAAAACGAGACATGATAATTTATTATCATCTCGCTTGAAAACTTATTGAAGCTAAATAAAGAGAGATTATAACTAGCTAAACAAATTTTAATAAGTTTCCAATTAACGTCTAAATTTTATAAAACTATATTAATCATTTACTATAATAAATAATAGTTTGATAAAAAATCGTTTTTAAATACAAAAAAATAATTAATAAATTTTCCTCAAATAAAAATGATAACTTGTAATTATTATTAACACTTACTAATGGTTAAAAATTAATCATAAAAACTCAAACCAATATTTATGTAGATCCTTTTTCTTTACCGTTGTTAAGTTAAGCGAAAATTAAATAGATTAGTTTTCAAATTGCACCAAAATTGTAACGATAACTTTCCAAAAGTTTTTAACACTATGATCTTATAACAATCTTTGTAAATTAAAGCTTCAAGTTACTCTTATATTTGAAAGTAACAAGTTAATTTACAATAATATAAAAGCCATATACAGGATTTAACCTTATATAAACTTAAATTAACGAATCACACAACCAATCATAAATTTTACTCATAAAATTAAATCTAATTAATATAACAAATTTTAAAAATTAACAATTAAACTATCATTGTATAATAAAAGCATAAAACTTAATTACATCCATTTAAAATATTACATATAAAAATCAATTAGAAATATAAAAGAAAATTGCAAATGTATAAAGAAAATACAAAAACGAAATTTAAACGAAATTTTAAAATAATTTTAGTCTAAACAAGTTCAACTCACTATAAATAATAACAAAATTAAATAAATGTATAATCGTAATAAAATAATTTTTAAAAAATAAATATGGAATTAATATCTTTTTTTTCTACAATTTTTATTAGTTGCGTAATAATAAGTATGACAATATTTTCAGTATACATAGGATTTGGACCATCATCAAGCAAACTAAGAGACCCTTTTGAAGAACATGAAGACTAAAAACATAATAATTAGCATAGTAAACAGAAAGTAAAAATAATAATACACATATTAATTTCATGACAACTATTTCAAAAAACAAAATATCAAATTCAAAAGGTAAAGTAACAACTTTAGGAACAATACTAAAACCTCTAAATTCTGAATATGGAAAAGTTGCTCCTGGATGGGGAACTACAGTGGTAATGGGTGTTTTCATGGCTTTATTTGCAGTGTTTTTAGTTATAATATTAGAAATTTACAATTCATCAGTAATTTTAAACTTCAATTAAATAATAAGCTATAAATATAATTTATTATTTAATTGAAAGTTTAAATACCTTTTTCTAAAATAATTATCTTAATGAATTTTAGCTCGTTAAGATAATTCAGGACATAAGAAACATTTAATTTGTAAACCAAATAACTGAAAATTTAAAATGAAATTAATTAGACAAATCGAACAAAAATCGTTTCCCAATCTGTACATGCACTATAGAGTACATACAGCTTTCTGACCAAAAAAGAAAAAAGCATTTCATACAAAGTCAGGCCAGTTTATTTTCCATATACAAAAGTATTCAAATGTAAACTTCCCCAAAATAAAAAAATCTTCTAATTTTCCATATTTTCGTGACTCTGTTTACATTGAATAAATAAATTTACTCAAAAAGCAAATAAAATAATAGAAATTAAAATTTAATCTCGATAATCAATTTATATAGAAAATATTTCAATTTAAAATAAAAAATAATATATTTAAATTAAAAGAACAGAGAAATAATATAAATACTATCATTTTACAAATTATTGTTTTAAAAATAAATAAAAATCAAGCTTAAATACTCTTAAATAATTAATAAGATAATCTTTACTGCTTTATAAACGAATTACACACACTTTTACAATACGTGGAGGTTCACGGAAGAAAATAGCAAAGAAAATTATACCTAAAGTGCCAACTAATAGTCAAATAAGCCAGAAATAGCTCTTCTAAGAACTTTACATGCAACTTACACTGCATAAAGCTCAAATTAAACAAAAATTTTTGTACTAACTAAAACAATCCAATTTTCTAAATACATAATTCAGAAAATACTTAACGTTTTGCTTGTATAAATTGAATTCAATAAGAATAAACCAAAACCTGAATTATTAAAATAAAGATTACCACTCTTATAAATCTTTAAAAAATTATCAATAACAGGTAAACACAAATTTATCCTTCAAAATTGCTACTAAATTTTAATTTAGGACCTAAAAGAAGTTTATAAAAATAAATTATATATTATACAATATCCTTTTATTCATAAATCATAGAAAACAACATCGCCACACACAGAATGTATAAACTAACGCTTCCATAAAAATAAAAATATAACAACTTTGCACATTTTAAAAATCTAAAATCAAGACCTCATCTATTCATGTTACTTCCTTAAAATATTAAACTAATTGTTTTCTAGTAGTAATATCACCAAGTTTTTGGAAAGCCCCAAATTCAATTTGTTCCTCCAAGTCTGGATCAACACCAGCAAAAACATCTCTAAATATAGTTCTTGCACCATGCCAAATATGGCCAAAGAAGAACAATAAAGCAAAAGAAAGATGACCAAAAGTAAACCAACCACGTGGACTACTTCTAAAAACACCATCCGATTGTAAAGTAGATCTATCAAATTCAAAAATCTCTCCTAACTGAGAACGACGTGCATACTTTTTAACTGTGGATGCGTCATTAAAACTTAAACCGTCTAGCTCACCTCCAAAGAAACTAACTGAAACCCCAACTTGTTCAATACTATATTTAGACTCGGCACGACGGAAAGGAATATCTGCACGAACCACACCATCTTGATCAATTAACAATACAGGAAAAGTTTCAAAAAAAGTTGGCATACGACGAACAAATAACTCATGACCTTCTTTATCCATAAAAACAGAATGACCTAACCAACCAATAGCAATTCCATCACCATTATTCATTGCACCTGCACGGAACAAACCTCCTTTTGCCGGATTATTACCAATATAATCATAAAAAGCAAGTTTTTCTGGAATTTTATTCCAAGCTTCAGATAACGATAAACCACTATTTAAACTATTTTGAACACGTTTTTGTATTTCCGATTGGAAATAACCTTGATCCCATTGGTAACGAGTAGGACCAAAAAGTTCTATAGGAGTAGCAGCAGAACCATACCACATTGTTCCAGAAACAACAAAAGCAGACCAAAAAACAGCAGCAATACTACTTGATAAAACTGTTTCAATATTACCCATACGTAAAACTTTATATAGTCTTTGAGGAGGACGAACAGTAAGGTGGAACAAACCAGCAATAACACCAAGTATACCCGCAGCAATATGATGCGATGCAATACCACCCGCATTATAAGGATCAAATCCTTCAGCTCCAAAAGCTGGCACAACTGGCTGAACACTACCTGTAATTCCGTAAGGATCAGAAATCCATATACCAGGACCAAAAAGCCCTGTTACATGAAAAGCACCAAATCCAAAACAAAGTAAACCAGATAAAAATAAGTGTATACCAAAAATTTTAGGTAAATCTAAAGCTGGATCTCCTGTACGTGGATCACGAAATAATTGTAAATCCCAGTAAACCCAATGCCAAATTGCTGCCAAGAACAGTAGTCCCGACAAAACAATATGAGCTGCCGCAACCCCTTCATAACTCCATATACCAGGATTTGAAGAACTTTCCCCAGTAATGCTCCAAGCACCCCAAGATTTAGTAACGCCTAAACGCGTCATAAAAGGAAGAACAAACATTCCTTGACGCCACATTGGATTTAAAACTAAATCTGATGGATCAAAAATAGCCAATTCATAAAGAGCCATTGAACCTGCCCAACCAGAAACTAAAGCAGTATGCATCAAATGAACAGAAATTAAACGTCCCGGATCATTCAAAACAACTGTATGTAAATTGATTTAAAAAGACTAATCATTAATAATAATCTTAACAAACATATTAAATATTATAAATAGCATTATTTAATAATTTACGAAAAATACTAGATAATCTCATCACGATACCAAGGTAATCCCATAGTATTACTATAAAAAATAAAACTTAACTTTCTTTTTACAATCTAAGGCAAACTAAATTAAAGCGGGCAACGTGACTCGAACACGCGACATCGGACTTGGAAGGACCGCGCTCTACCAATTGAGCTATGCCCGCAAATTTACTATATACCCCCAGGGGAATTCGAATCCCCGTTGCCTCCGTGAAAAGGAAATGTCCTAGGCCTCTAGACGATGGGGGCACATCACAATGTTAGCATATAATTGCACGCTCTGTAGGATTCGAACCTACTACATCAGGTTTTGGAGACCTACGTTCTACCAACTGAACTAAGAGCGCCAAATGGCTCAAACGGGATTTGAACCTGTGACCAAGGGCTTATGAATCCCCTGCTCTACCACTGAGCTATTGAGCCTAGTAATGAATACAGAGGTGAATGACGGGAATCGAACCCGCGAATGAAGGAGTCACAGTCCTGTGCCTTACCACTTGGCTACATCCACCACGCTAGTATGAGGATAATAAATTGATTACTATAATATAACTGCTAATAAAAGAAAATTAAAATTTAAACTTAGTCAAACATGACAATATCAAAAACAATAGCAGATTTGCTAATAACGTGAATCAAATAAATTAAAAACAAATAAAATTAGATAAAAGGTGCGAAATAAAACTTTACTTTTCATAAAAATAAGTAAGAGTTAACTTAAATATACAAAGAAAAAGTTTTCAAAAATTCATAAAAATAGGCCTGTGCGATCTGAAACTAAAAATAAAACTCTACAAGGATTTAACAATTAAAGCAAAAAAAAGTACTAAATACAAAACAAATCTGATAAAAATAAATATTTTAAAACTAAATACAAATAAAATAGGCTAAATTAAAGATAATATTATGTAATAAAAACCAGATAAGCATATCAAATTAAGACAGAACTAAATTAATTCAAAAATTTTTAACATAAAAAATTTTAATTAATTAGGCAAGAAAATATAAAAAATTTCTTTTGCACTATTGCAGCCTTTAAGCTTTATGCATAAATATGCACGTAAAGATTATTAAGGGAACAATACAAATCTACTTAACAAAACAAGAACTAACAGGAATAAAGAAAATACAACATGCTAATTTTAAAGTAAACATCGACCTACATAAACTTAAATATAAAAAACCAAATTATTCCATTAAAGAATGCATATCAAACTACAAAAATTATTCTATTAGCATATATATCCCTATAAGAATAAAATATAAAAAAACCGAAATATTTCAGTATGAATGAAAATTTCTAAAATTAATGAAAACAAATTAATAATAAAAAAATAAGGTATTCTATTTGTGTTAACCAGGAATAATAAATTATCTTAACAAATAAGTACATTTCAATAGGAGAACTACCATTGATGACAGAAAAAGGTACATTCATTGTAAACGGAAAAAAAAGAGTAATAGGTGTAATTAAATAAATTTAATTAAGAGCGAAAAACTTTTTAATTAACACAATTAAAATGAACATTCCAATTCTTAGTAAAACAAAAAGTTAAACACTAATTTGAAATAAATCAAATCTTAAGAAGTCCAGGTATATATTTTGAAAAGAATAGAAAAGATGAAAGTATATCAGGAACTATAATACCAAACGAAGGTAGTTGGCTGACTATAAAACTTGAAGTAAGGTTTACAACTATATTAAAATTTAAAAACGAAAAATAAAAAAAGTAAATATTCAGTTTTTTTTATAAAATAAATGTCAATTAAGTTAGAAAAAGAAGGATCAATATACGCAAAAATCGACAAGATGAAAAATAAAATTCCAGTACTAACACTTTTGCAAGCAATGGGGTTATCATCAAAGAAAATATTTTATTCAATAAAAAGTAAAGAATTTTTAACAAAAATTACGAAAAACAGAACAAACTCATCCTATAAATCTTTAAGAAAAATAAGCGAAATAATGGGTTATAAAGAATCAAATATAATGAGCTTAACAAAGTAAATAAATTTAATTAACCAATACACAAAGATAATTAATCTAATTAAATAATCGAGAAGAATAAAATCTCATAATGTATTTATAAAAGAAATTCATATAATAATCTTAACATTAATGCAAGAAATTTTATATACTTAAAATTTATGAATAATGAGCACAAATGAATATATTAAATAGAAATTAAATATATAGTATTAAAACAAATTAAAGTATATTTTACAACAAAAAGAAATAACTAAAATATATTCAGCAAAGATCGATATAAAATTGGAGATATTGGAAGAATTAAAATAAATAAAAAACTTTACAAAAAAAAATTTTGGCAAAAAAACGAAAGTTTAAAGCCTGAAGACATACTAGGAGCTGTAAATTACCTATTGAAATTAAACAACGGTTTCGATTAATTTTATATAATATAGCATATAAGAATAAATCAGACATCCTATAAATTAGAAAATGAAATATCAAATTAAAGAATAAACGAAATAAATAAAATTAAATTCAAAATTCAGAGAACGTAGATGATATAGACGATTTAAAAAATAAACGAATACGAAGCACAGGGGAACTAATACAAAACCAATTAAAAACAATAAAGGAGGAAATAACAAAAACAATAAAGTTAAAACTAGAACAAATTGAAGAAAAAGTAGAAAATCAAAAAAAACAAATAAAGATAAATCAAATAATGAACATATATTCATTAACACGAACAGTTAATAAATTTTTTACAAGCAACCAATTATCTCAACTTATGGAAGAAACAAATTCTTTAGCCGAAATAACTCACAAAAGAAAAATAAACTCATTTGGGACAGGAGGTATAGATAGAAAAAAAGCAAATTTAAACGTTAGAGAAATACATCCAAGTCAATATGGAAGAATTTGCCCAATTGAAACGACAGAAGGTAAAAATGCAGGTTTGATATTATCGTTAGCACAAGAAATTAAAATAAATAAATATGGTTTCATTGAAAGTCCCTATTATTTGAGTTTAATCAAACTTTTAAACGTGATTTTAAATAAAATTTTTAATTTCCTTAAAACTATAAATCTAAAGTCAAGATTTAATAAATTATCTATTTACTTATAAATTTCCAAAACGAAAATATATAAAAAAAATGAATAAAATAAATTTAATTACTTATTTTATTAATAAAATCTTACAAAATTTAATAAAAATGAAAATTATTTAAAAAAAATACTTAAATCAAAAATAAAAACAAAAAAAGGAATATATTTTATAACATCGCAACAAGAAAAACAACTACTTTTGGCACCAGGAGATTTATACATAGAAAAAGAGAAAAATAAAACACTCATAAGTATAAGAAAAAATAAAGAATTAATCAATAAAAAAATGTCTGAAATAAACTATATTAGCACATCTCCTAATCAAATGATATCAGTAGGTACAAGTTTAATTCCATTTTTAGAACATAATGATGCAAATAGAGCATTGATGGGATCAAATATGCAAAGACAAGCAGTACCATTAATAAGAAAAGAAATAGCACTAATACAGACAGGATTAGAAAGAAAAATAGCTAAAGACAGTGAACTAACAATAACCGCGAAAAAAAGTGGAATTGTATCATATTCAAGCTTTAAAAAAATAATAATTAAGGAAAAGTTAAACATAAGTTCCCGCGAAATATCGAAAAATAACGAATCAATTAATAAAAAAATACGATATAAATTAAAAACAAATTACAATATTAATTTTATAAAACACAAAAAGAAACCATATTATTTAGATGAACACCAATCATCAAACCAAAATACACATATAAATCAAAAAAGTATTGTAAACAAAGGTGAATGGATTAAGAAAGGTCAAATAATAGCTGATTCAAGTAGCACAAACTACGGCAAATTATCCATAGGTAAGAATACTTTAATAGGATATATGGCTTGGGAAGGATATAACTTTGAGGACGCTATTGTAATAAGCGAAAAACTAATTCAAAATAACACTTTTGAATCCCTACACATAAAAAAATACAAAACTTTTTTATTTAATGATGAAACAGGAGAAGTACGAGTGTAGAATGAATATCAACAATAATTAATAAAAATCTATAAATTAAATAAAACAAATAGAAACATAAATCAAATAAAATATAGTTATTAAAAACTTAAATTACTAGGATTTCAAGCATTTAAGTAATTAAATTTTCTCTAGACAATATAAATAAATTATTTCACAACTTGATATTACCTTCACTAGAATTTATACAATAATAGAGAATGAGAAATTACAAATTTCACTTTAATAAAGCCATACGAATAAATTTTTATTACAAATGGTTTGTTAACGAATATTAATTTTAGTTTAATGAGAAAATAACACGCTTTATAACGAATATAGATTTAAAATCAATTAAAAATCTAAAAAAAAATGGAGTAATAAAACTCGGAAGTTTTGTAGAAAACGAAACAATACTAATTGGAAAAGTAAAAACAAAGAAAAACCCAAACTTAACAAGCAAATTACTTAGTACCCTATTCAATAAGAATCTGAAAAGAGAAACATCCTTAAAATCACCAAGAGGTTTATCGGGCAATATTTTAAACATTAAAATACTGAAACGTAAAAATAATTACTCTATAATGATAAGCATAATAGAGAAAAGACAAATAAAACTAGGGGACAAAATAGCTGGAAGACACGGAAATAAAGGTATAATTTCTAAAATTCTACCTACCGAAGATATGCCTTATTTACAAGATGGAACTCCATTAGACATTTTGCTCAATCCACTTGGTATACCTTCAAGAATGAATGTGGGACAAATTTTCGAGTGCTTACTAGGATTTGCTGCAAAAAACTTAAATGAAAATGTGCGATATAAAAAACTAATTTAAAATTCTAAAGCAAGACATAATATTAAATTAAACCTATACTGTAGTAAATAAAAAGCATATGCCGATTGAAATTGGAATTAATAAAAATTTTAATATAATAAAAATTCTATTTAAGATTCAAAAACTAACGTTAAAAAATTTTCTTAATGATATCTCATAAAATGCCTCTTAAATTCTTAAAAAATTAGTTAAATCTTTAAATTGTAAAATAAGCAAAAACATCAAAATATGATATGTAAAAAGCTTAATACTACCTAATAAAGTAAGTTGAGTTTTTCAACGAGGTAATTCTCCTTAGTTTAATTACGAAATACCTAATTTTGACGAAATGAATGGGAACCAAGTATCGAAAACAATAGTATACAAAAAACTTTATGAAGCTAGCAGAAAAACAGGAAAAAAATGGCTATTTAATTTAAATCATCCAGGTAAAACAAAAATATTTGATGGTAGAACAGGATTAGCTCTAATCCAACCTGTATGTACAGGTTACTCCTATATGCTAAAACTAATGCATTTAGTTGATGATAAACTAAATGCACGTTTAACTGGTCCTTACGTACGATTTGTTATTTGAACACAAAATTTATAAAATTTTATTAAAAATAGAATACAATCTTTTATAAACCAACTTTTCCAAATGAGTGAAAATCTCATGCGACTTGCATACGCAAAACTATACAATTATTTTTATAACCTTCTTTATTTTAGTCAAAAATTTAAATAATGCTAGGGTAAAAGCTTTAACTTTTGAAATCGAATAAAATAGAAAAGCAAAGTTGTCTACATATAAAAACAGGGACTAATTATCAATGAAACTGTTTCATTTAGGGCAGGAAACGAAATACTCAATTAAAAAACCATCTTAACAAAGTAAAACGGGTAAATTTCGATTAGCTTATAATAAGTAACCCCGAAGAAAACACTTCATACGAAAATAAAATTGTAAGGTATTTAAATTGCAAGAATAAAATCAGATGGAATGAGTTGTCCTTAATTGACAAAAGAGAAAAGTTGGAACAAAAAAAACCTAATGTAAAGTGTAATCGTTAAAACTTGTAAAGGGTTTAAGAGACTTCTAAAAAACTAATATATAAATATATACAAAGTCATATATGGAAGTTAAGCAAAAAAATAAATCATAGACAAATAATATGACTAGTAGATAATATTTGTTAGGAAAGTATTTTGCAAAAAAGCTGTACGATAAGAAACTATCACCTACAGTTTTGTGATGGAAGTAAAATATGAAACATCATATATACTAACCAAATCTCTCTTATACTTAAACAGCCTGTAAGAGGAAAAGCAAAAAATGGTGGACAGAGATTCGGAGAAATGGAAGTATGGGCAATAGAAGGATTTGGTGCTGCATATACATTACAAGAATTAATGACATTGAAATCTGACGATATAATAAATCGATCAAAAACTTTATTTGCCTTAATGAAATCTAATCCTTTACCTAAGCCTAAAGTACCAGAATCATTAAAAACTTTAATAATAGAAATGCAATGCTTATGCTTAGATATAACTATTTTTAACGAAAAAAACGAAAAATTTTTCTAGAACTACCCAAAAGAGTAAACTAATGAAATATAATGGGAATGTTTTAGACCTAACACTAATTTAATAATAAAAATAAATGATTAAAAAATATATACAAATAAACTTAGCTTCCCCACAAAAAATATTGACATGGACCGAAAGATTATTACCAAATAATAAATTAATAGGGGAAATTACTAAAGCTATTAGCTATAAAATACTACAAATAATATTTATTATTAAAATATCAAACACTATATAATAAAATTACATATAGAATAAAAAGAAAGTAAGATTAAAGAATATATTGCAACAATTAATTAAATCTAAATTAAAACATTAATAAGAAATTAAAATATATCATTTTAGTAAGTAACATAAATATATTTAAATGCCAATAAAACATTCACTTATAGAAACTTTAGATCATGATAGTTTTCTTCCTATAATGGAAGGTCTATTTTGTGAAAGAATATTTGGACCCACAAAAGATTGGGAATGTTCATGCAAACGCTTTAAAAAAATACAATTAAAATTAAAAAACAAAATAACTATTTGTCAAAAATGTAATGTTGAAATAACAGAATCCAAAATAAGAAATTATAGAATTGGCTAGTGAGACTTAAAAATCATATGAACGAAATTTAAAGAACTATACAATTTAAAACTATTGTACAATTACAAAATAATACTTATTAAAAATCAAAGAATTAATTAACACATAAAGTTAGCTTCCCCTGTAGTCCACTTGTGGTATTTAAGAAACACACCAAATTATATATCAAATGAGACTAAAAAATAAAATTACAAAATAAAAAACTTTATACTCCAATGTAATAGAACAAATTAAAGTAAAATAGGTATTTAATAAAAATGCGACTAAATAAAATTTAATAATAACACTTATTATTAATAATAAAATATATAATTTGAATAAATATTAATTAATTATATTTCTTAAAATTTTAAATTGAGTAAAATCAATTATAAAATAACCAGTTTTATAATAAATAAATCAATTTCAGAAACTAATAAAATTATTTCTAACAAGTCTTTTATTAACATAAAAGATAAATATAATAAAAAGAACTCTTTAACAGGAGCAGAAGCTATAAATGAACTTCTAAAAAGAATAAATCTTAAAGAAACGTTTGAATCATTCAAATTTATTCCTTAATAGTACATAATAAGCAAATAAAATTAATTAAAAATTTATGATAAAAAAAAATAAAAACTAAAAGTAATTTAAAACGAAAAAAAATTAATAGGAAATTTATTGAGAATAATTTTTTGTAAAAAAACATAATAAAATAAAACTATATTACGTAATATATAATAAATATTTGCTTCAAAATAAAATTAGAATTTACATTCTAAACCCAATATACACTCACAAATGAAATGGAAATATTAAGAAACAAAATCATTTTTAGCGAAACAGAAGAGCTAAACTTCGAAAAAAAAATAAAAATTTACAAGAACCGACTAAAATTAATTAACTCTTTTATACAATCCAAATCTCTACCAAAATGGATGACTATAAAATATTTACCTGTATTACCACCTAATCTACGCCCAATAGTAAAACTACACGACAATACAATAATAACAACAGACTTAAACTTTCTATACTCGAAAATCGTAAACAGTAATAATAAAATTATTAAATTAAGAAGTATGAATGTCCCAGAAACATTTCTAAATAATGAAAAATATTCACTACAAGAAACTGTCGACAAATTAATAAACAATGAAAAAGTAATAAAAAACAAACTTCAACAAAAGAATTTGTGATTCCAAATTTAGAGTTAATAAAAATAATAACTTTTAAAGTCGTATGAATAAATTATCAAATACCAAAATTAGAAGGAAACCTTTAATCTTAGTAAGAAACCACTAAAATCGTTATCAAAAATACTTCAAGGAAAAAAAGGACGTTTTAGAGAAAACTTGCTAGGGAAAACAGTAGATTATTCAGGACGATCCGTAATTATAGTTGAACCCTTACTAGAACTAAAACAATGTGGAATACCAATAAAAATGGATGAGAATTACAAAAATTAATAAAATTTCAACTTAAAATAAAATATATAGAATAAAATATATAAAATAATAAACATTGAATTAAAAAAAAGTAAAAGATTGATTTCACTCAACAGAATTATTTCAACCCTTAATCATAAAAAAGATGTTGCAACTAAAAATAATTAATACTATTAAGGACGGTAAAAATAAAATCAAAAAAGAAGGAAAAATAATTCATGAAATTCTTAATAAAATAATTAAAAATGTTAGATTTAACAGTACAAGACAAAATGTATAAAAAATAGCTGTAATAGAAAGTTTAAATGATCTTATCCATAATAACTCTTAATACAAGTATGAGGCCTAGTAAAATTACCCTATTTTATTAAACCGAGCTCCAACTTTACATAGAGTAGGAATACAAGCATTTCAACCTGTACTAAATAACTCCAAAGCATTACAATTACATCCTTTGGTCTGTTCTGCTTTTAACGCAGATTTTGATGGTGACCAAATGGGTGTTCATTTACCTTTAACATTAAAATCACAATCAGAATCAAGAATACTAATGATTTCATCTAACAACTGCACATCTCCTGCAACAGGGCAACCTAATATTTTACCAAGTCAAGATATGGTACTAGGCTGTTATTTTTTAACTACACAAAATATTTCCTTAACTTATTTATTAGATAATATAAAGAGATTAATTAATTATATTTAAAATAGAGTAATTTATTTATTATATACAACAAAATAATTGATTTTAATTTGTAGTGTAGAGAACACTTGTCACTTAACCAAATGCTTTTTTAACGAAGAAAAAATAATAAAAAGTTATGAAAAAAACAAAATAAATATTCATACGTATGTATGGATAATTAGCAACATCGAAACTAATGTAACTAAAATAATAAAGTTAAAAAAGAAAGAAAGAAATATTAAAAGATTAAACTTTATAATGTGATTCTAAATTATTATTAAAATAATAAGAAGAAGTTATAAATTTATTTAAATAATTATTTCCATGTAAATTAACTGAAAAGTTACTTATAAAATAATTCAAATAGAACAACAACTGGAAGAGTAATTTTTAACAATTCAATAAAAGAATTCCTATAGAATTAAACTGAAAAAACTACTTTTACATGTTACCTTAATAAAAGTTAATAGCAAAGGTAACATAAAATTAAACCAGTAAGATGAAAGAAAAAAATTTTATATTTAATAAAACCTTTGATAAAAGCGAAGTTAGAAAACTTATTAGTTGGTTTTTACATAATTATGGTACCTTAAAAACTATAAAACTCTTAGACAGATTAAAAGAAATAGGTTTTAAAAATGCAAGTTATGCTGGTATATCGCTCGGCATAGAAGATTTAAAAATACCAAAAATAAAAGGAAAACTTCTTGAAAACACAGAAAGAAAAATAAAAAAAAATGAAGAACGATTCCAAACGGGTAAAATCAATATCGTGGAAAAAATTGATAATATAACAAAATCTTGGAATTTAACAAACGAATTATTAAAAAAAGAAGTAATAAATAACTTCAGACAAACAGACTTAGTAAACCCTTTATACATGATGACCTTTTCAGGAGCAAGAGGTAATATCTCACAAATTAGACAAGTAGTGGGAATGAGAGGACTAATGTCGGATTCACAAGGGGAAATAATAAATCTACCAATAAAAAGTAACTTTAAAGAAGGATTACGAACAACCGAATATTTTATCTCATGTTATGGAGCAAGAAAAGGATTAGTAGATACAGCTTTAAAAACCGCTAATGCAGGCTATCTAACACGAAGGCTTATTTACGTTGCTCAAAACCAAATAATTAAGCAGCCAAATTGCAAAACTAATCAGGGAATTTTAATAAATGTCGAGAAAAAAAATAAAAGCTTCTATAAAATGACTAAAGAAAATTTAATTGGAAGAGTATTAGCTAAAGAGATAAAAGACCAAGAAACAAAAAAATTAATAGCAAGCAAAGGGCAAGATATATGCAATTATTTAGTTAAAAAACTTATAAAATTAAAGAAAATTTACATACGATCGACTTTATCTTGTAAAATAAATTATGGAAATTGCCAACTATGTTATGGATGGAGTTTAGGTAATGGTAGAATGAGTGAATTAGGGGAAACTGTTGGAATTATAGCTGCACAATCTATAGGAGAACCTGGAACACAACTTACTATGCGAACTTTTCACACAGGAGGGGTTTTTTCAGGAGAATCCGCGGAAACAATAAATGCACCCCACGAAGGAATAATTAGTTATAACACAGAAAATGGAGGAAAAAAAATAAAAACCAAATATGCTGAAGAAGCATTTTTTACTTTAAAAGAAAAAATATTAACTGTAACTAAAAATAGAATAAAAAAATCTATTATAAAAATTCCCAAATATAGCTTAATCTTTGTACAACCTAAAGAAAAGTTATTCTTAAAACAAGTAATAGCAGAAATTTCAAATTTACAAATAATAAATACGTCAAATAAACAGCAAAAAGAAATAAAAGAAATAAAAACAGAAATTTCAGGACAAAGTTATTTTGATAAAATAACTAAATCAGACGGAAAAAACATAGAAACTGGACTAATATGGATATTAAATGGTAATATAATATCAAATACTTTATTCTTCAAAAATATAAAAGCTAAAAAAAAAAACTATAGATATATAATAAAAGAAAAAAACAAAATCATCCTATATAACAACCTGAACATGAAGACTAAAAGTCCTACAATTAAACTAAAAAGTAAAAACCTAGAAAAACTAAGAACATTCAATATTAATAATTTAAATTCAATAAAAACATACTTCGAGTATAGTTTACACAAAAAAATAAACGATAAAAAACAATTTCTTACTAAAAAAATAAAAACTGAAAAATTCATTAAAAAACCTAAATATAAATGTAAAATAGGGGAATTTGTTAATAAAGGAAAAAAAATTGACGATAAAATCTGCTCAAGGTATCCTTCACAAATCATACAAAAAGAAAACAATAGACTCTTAATAAGAAAAACCAATCCCTACTTAGCATCCAAAAACTCTGAATTAAAAATTAAAAATAATTTTTTAATAAAAAAAAATAGCTCAATACTTATAAACTATTATAAAAAACAAAAAACTGAAGATATTGTACAAGGACTACCGAAAGTAGAAGAACTACTTGAAGCAAAAAAAACATCACAAATAAATATATCGCAAAATAACCCACATGAAAAACTAAGCAAACAATTTAAATTTTTTAAAAATACACATTCAAATCGAATAGCAACAAAAAAGACTATAGAAAAAATACAAAAAACTCTAATAAAAAAAATACAATTAGTATACACGTCACAAGGAGTAAAAATTTCTAACAAACATATGGAAATCATAGTAAAACAAATGACTTCAAAAGTCATAATAGAAAAACAAGCTGACTCAAAGTTACTTCCTGGTGAAATAATAGAGTTAAATAAAGTAGAAAGAATAAATAATAATCTGAAAAATAAAGTAGAATATAAACCTATAATCATAGGCATAAGCAAACTTTCCTTATCAAATCAAAGTTTTATTGCAGAAGCCAGTTTTCAAGAAACAACGAGAATGCTGACAAAAGCAGCTATTGAAGGAAAAGTTGATTGGTTATATGGATTGAAAGAAAACCTTGTTTTAGGAAATTTAATACCAGTAGGAACAGGTCATAAAAATTAATATATATGGTGATGGGGGTATAGCTCAGTTGGTAGAGCGTCTGCCTTACAAGCAGAATGTCAGCAGTTCGAGTCTGTTTGTCCCCATTTCACAACTTAGTCCTCAGTAGCTCAATGGTAGAGCAATCGGCTGTTAACCGATTGGTCGTAGGTTCGAATCCTACCTGGGGAGGGGCTTGTAGCTCAGTGGACCAGAGCACGTGGCTACGAACTACGGAGTCAGGGGTTCGAATCCCTTCTTGCCCGATAAAAAGTAAATATAATAAAATATTAAAGAATAATAATACAGGTAGAGAGACTCGAACTCTCACATCATTTTGATACGGGAACCTAAATCCCGCGCGTCTACCAATTCCACCACACCTGTTAAGTGTTATTCTATCTAAAAATGTTCTAATTTAATTTACATTAAAACTTATAGATCCTATTTTAATGTAAATTAAGTTTGATTAAAACACAAAATATTAAATACGTCTTTTCTTACTAGGTCTACAACCATTATGAGGAATCAAAGTCACATCTCTAATCAATAAAATACCCAAGCCAAAATTTTGTATAGACCTAATAGCAGTCTCTCTTCCAGAACCAGGACCGCTAACATTAATTTCCACTTGTCGTATACCTTGATCCATAGCTTTCCTAACTGCTGACTCAGTAACAGTTTGAGAAGCAAAAGGAGTCCCTTTTCGCGAACCTTTAAAACCACAAGCACCAGAAGAAGACCAAGAAATAACATTACCTCGCATATCAGTAACAGAAACTATTGAAAAAATTTAAAATATTAATTAATGGTTTCAAACAATACATTTTACAAATAATTAGGAACTAACAAATTACCCAAATAATTTAAATTAAATAAAACACACTATTATTAAAACTAGCTTTACATCGATAATCAAAAATCGTAACGTACCTAAAAAAAGAGAAACTTATTAAAAACTAAAATATTTATTATATTATACACTATATAAATTAAATAAAAAACACTCGATATGAACAATTCCTCTAGAAACCTTTCTTTTAATATTTCTTAAATTTATCTTTTTTTGTTTCACCATTTTTTATTTAATTAAGAAAATAACTAATTTTAAGTATAATAGTTAAACAGAATGTAACTTAAACTAAATGAAAATTTCCTACAAAAACAATTAAAACTAAAACACACATCTCCTTAAATTTATCTAAAACTACAATTTGCGTGAATAATACTCAATTATTAGAAGCTCATTTACCACCAAAGAAATTGATTTTCTATTAACTACACTTAAAATTTTAGCTTCCAATATATCTTTATTCAAAGATAAATGCTGAGGCAAAATAGCATTTTCTACACTCTCAAGATTTTTTGTAACTAAATTTTGTGAAACTAACGAATTTTTAACTTTCAAAGTATTTTTAGGCTTACAAGCAAAACTAGGTATATTTACACCCTTCCCATCAACAAGAATATGCCCATGATTAACTAATTGCTTAGCAGCCATTATTGTTGGAGCAAAACCTAAACGATAAACAATATTATCTAATCTCATTTCTAAAAAAGTCAAAAGCAATCTACCCGAAGAACCTTTTTTCTTCCTAGAATTTTTTATATAATTTAAAAGCTGACGCTCTGTAATTCCATAATGAAATCTTAATTTTTGCTTCTCTTTTAATCTTATGTTAAACTGGGACAATTTTTTGTTGACAGATGAACCATGCTGTCCAGGAGGATTCAATTTTCTAGAAATTTTTCGACTTAAACCAGGAAGAACGCCCAAACGACGAATTATTCTCAAACGTGGACCCCTATATCTTGACATTAACAGTTTTAAAGTAAACTTTTGATCTTGAGCTACACCCTAATCATAACAAATTAAAAAATTTTAAAACCAAAGAAAAACAAAAGTAAATATTTATTTAAAATGTCTAGCAAAATTTTAACTTTTAATTTAGCATAATCTTATTAATGAGAGTCCTTGCCCGAGTGGTTAATGGGGACGGATTGTAAATCCGTTAGCTATGCTTACGCTGGTTCGAATCCAGCAGGCCTCAATAAAATTTAATAAAGCATAAATAAGCATAAGGGGATAAAGGGAAATTTACATTAATTAATAGTATCTTTTTCAACAAAAACTAAAAAAGACCCCAAAACTAAAAATGGAAAAACAAACCCAATAAATGGTACAAAAATTGAAGGTAGAAAGGAAGCTGACATATTTACTATTAATAGATACATATATAAAATATTTTTTATGAATTTAATTATAACAAAATATTAACATACTGAAAAATCTAATGGCGGAGAAAGGATTTGAACCTTTGACCTCAGGGTTATGAGCCCCGCAAGCTACCATGCTGCTCTACTCCGCTAAAATATTTCAGCAGATAATGGGACTCGAACCCATGGCATCAACCTTGGCAAGGTTGCGCTCTACCACTGAGCTACATCTGCACATCACTTAGCCTTCTGTCGGATTCGAACCGACGACCATCGCATTACAAATACGATGCTCTACCCCTGAGCTAAAAAGGCTAAGAATACTTCCACTCATAGTATTATACAATTTTATAAAAAAAATTATAATCTAAATGTCCGAAAAACAAAACAAAACTAAATACTTGGAGAATTAAAATGTTTTCTACAAACCTTGATAATATATTTAACTTGAAATTAAAAAGTCTTACAACTAAAGCCTACTATATATCAAACAAGTAATTTAAATGATATAGATCTTAGTTAAATATCAAAGAAATTTAAATTATCTTTAAAATGGAAATTGCTTTGCATTGCTTCCAGAAGCTTACGCTCCTTTTGACCCAATTGTTGACGGTGCAATTCAACTAAAAAATAAATACATTTAAAATAATAAAAATTAAAAGTATAAAGTTTGATTAAGATAATAAGTAATTAAAGTCCAATTGTAAAACTAACTGCAAGCAATAAAATATTTCACCATTAACAAATAAAAGAATTAAATTCAAATTAAAATGAAAATTTCCAAATTATACTAATAAGTAAAATATTCAATTTAGCTTGATTATTACCTATTATCCCATTACTTTTCTTACTACTTGCTTTTGTTTGGCAAGCTTCAGTTAAATTTAGATAAAAAATAATAAAATTAGTGAAATAAACTAAATAAAAGAGTAAAAAATAAATTACATTAAATGACAATCAAATATGAATGCAGGTTAGAATAAAAGCTATAAATATTTTAAATAATTGATATTACTATAATAGTAAAAATTTTTGCTGTTCCTTTCTGAAAAATAAAAATTAATTTAATAAATTAATTACACAATTAGGTTCACTAACTCTTATCGTTATTGCAGGACCGCTAATAATATTTTTCTTATTTATTAGACAAGGTAATCTTTAATAATCTAGTTTAGAACTAAATAATCAAGTTATATAGATAAAAATTAAATCACTTTTTAAACTATGGGAATAACTACCACTCAAATATTAATAGCACTAGCTATAGCTTTAATCCCTGCTTTTTTTGCAGATAAATTAGGCAAAGAATTATATAAATAGTTAAATAAAATCTAATTACTGATTTTAAATTAATCAATAATTAGAATTGCATAGTAGTTACAGTCGCCTAATGGACGGGCATCAACCTTCTAAGTTGTTTTGTGTAGGTTCGAATCCTATCTGTAACGTTAATTTTATATTTAATCAGAGCCAACAAAAATACAATTTGGAAACTTTGTCTTTATATCACTTAATTCACTTTTACTTATATTTTCTCTTTCTTGCCAATAATTAATAATTTCAGTAATCTGATTAAGTAACAAAATTGAATTTTCCTGCGAAATCCACTCCTCTGTTTCTAAGTAAAGTTTCATATCCTCCCAAGCATCTTTTTGAGGCCAGAAAAAATACTCTGTAAGTGGAATAGTCTTATCACCAATCCTTTGATCAAGCGATACAGCTATACTCTTTTCAAGCCACAAAAATTTTAGTATAAATTTTCCTTCCATAAACTTAATATAAAAATAGTTAAAATTACTCTAATCACATATAATACCTGAAATATAATATAAAATCAAATAAATCTGTTAAGTAAATTTTCTTACAACTATTAAGAAGTAAGAAAAATTGTAACCCGATAATAACAAACTATTAATAAATAATTATGCTAAGTCTAATGGGAAGTTGTGTGCGTTACGCTCGTGCATTACTTCCATACCTAAGTTAGCTCTGTTGATAATATCAGCCCAAGTGTTAATTACACGACCTTGTGAATCAACAACTGATTGGTTGAAATTGAATCCATTTAAGTTGAAAGCCATAGTTGAAACACCTAAAGCTGTAAACCAAATACCCATAACAGGCCAGATAGCTAAGAAGAAGTGTAATGAACGTGAGTTGTTAAATGAAGCATATTGGAAGATTAAACGACCGAAGTAACCGTGAGCTGCAACGATGTTGTAAGTTTCTTCTTCTTGTCCAAATTTATAACCAGCGTTAGCAGATTCGTTCTCAGTAGTTTCACGGATTAATGAACTTGTTACAAGTGAACCATGCATAGCAGAGAAAAGAGAACCACCAAAAACACCAGCAACACCAAGCATATGGAATGGGTGCATTAAAATGTTATGTTCAGCTTGGAATACGATCATGAAGTTGAAAGTACCAGAAATACCTAATGGCATACCATCAGAGAAAGATCCTTGACCTAAAGGATAAACGATGAAAACAGCAGAAGCAGCTGCAACAGGTGCAGAGTAAGCAACAGCGATCCATGGACGCATACCTAAACGGAAAGAAAATTAGGGGTAGGGATATTACTGTAAAGTTTTACATAAATCATCCTCCCTCAAAACCGTGTGTACGAATTTCTAAGTACACGGCTTCACTCTCGATAATAATAATAATATAATCTTACTACTTCAAATAATTTTTTTCAATTGTATTTTACTCAAATATCTAATATCTGAGTTGGTTTTAATTGGTTCAACACCTACTTTTCTATAAATGTTTTCTAATTTTATAATTTCATTTTTCCTTTGATCTATAGCAGCACGTATTATATTATCTTCTAAATTTAAATATTTAAGCTCAGTAACCTTACCAGGAAACTCTATTAAACTTCTATTTATAAATCCTAATTCTCTTTCTAATAAAGTTAAGTTATCATCACCACGTAGTATTACTTGATCATAATCAAATTGGATTTTATTCTTAAAGTCCAAAAGATTTCTAATTTCATAAAAAACTAAAATCTTAAGACAATCGGAAATACTTTGAACTTCAAAATTAAGATTATCTTTTGATAACTTTTTTAAACAATTCAGACTTTCTTTTCTAAGCAAAAAATCAAACTCTTCTTCATTTAAACCAAGAAGTAACCAAAAGATTTTTGAAGAATCAATTATATCTTTTAAACTAATATTTTCTATTGCAATACCTACTGTAATTTCATGCGGAGAAAATAAAGAAGTTCCTATTAAGACACTACGACATTGCATCGCTATACCTTTCCTATGTTTTGACAGCAAAACTGGATCGGAAAGTCTTTCATTGTTATTAGAAATAATTCCCGGACCTTTTTGTTGAATTAATCTTTTTTGTAATTCTCTTAGAAATTTTAACCTTTCATTAACATTTAATAAAGATAAAATTTCTAATTCGAGACCTAAGGTCTTCGATAAAGAATAAATAGAACTTAAAGCTAAAGTGTTAGAGCCTAAAGTAAGAATTTTAGAATATAATTTAATAGAAGAAATTTGCTGTATCTCTTTTGGAATAAGAGAACCTTTTAAATTCCCAGAAACCTGGGAAATCATACATAGAATAGTCATAGGAACTACTATATTCTGAGGAGATAATAGTGATGCTAACGGTTTTATATCTCTGGATTTAATTCCAGGCAAAATAATTCGTTTGCTTCTAGTAAAATTAATCTTACTATTATTCATATTAACAATTTTATTGAAAATTTAGAGAAAAAATTTCCTAAAAGAAGTATAAAATTTATAATTAATACTAGAAATTTATAAATTCTAGTCAATTTTATCGTTAAGAATATATAGACAATAATCAAAGAGTTGTTTTATCTATAAGCGAAGTCTTCAAGACATATTATGACCAAGTAAGCTAAAAAGCTTTTCAAGGCTCACTTAAAAGTTAAATTTAAGTTTCTGCTTCAAATAAATAATCTTACCCCAAATTGCAAATCTAATTTTACAAACTAAAGGTTTTAACATTAATTCATAGAGCACAATAAAAACGGTTTAGAATATAACTTTCGTATCAAATAAAACACAAGTATTATAAATTGAGAACCTAATTTATAATTAATAATAAGAATAATTATATCTAATTTAAGTAAAGTAAACAAATACTATTTCTAAATAGAATATAATAAACTATGTGTTTAATAAGTAAAAGTATTATAACGTACTTTAACATTTAGATAACGGTTAAAATTATTTCGTTCACACTATTCTTTAAATGATAACATATCATTAGGTATTAGATACCGTTTTATTTAATTTATAATTCTCTGCTCAAAAAATAAAACTTAAAAAGTTTATCTTCAAGAATTAAAATTTTAATAAGAGTAAAGAGCAATATTATTTTCTTTACAATTGCAAAATTGAATATATAGTTTCGCACGTTCCCATTCTCTACCCATATAAGCACAAATACCAATGAAGAAGTGGCAAACGATTAATTGGTAACAACCACCGTTGTAAAGCCATTCGTCTAAGTCAGCTGCTTCCCAAATAGGATAGAAGTGTAAACCAATAGCATTAGATGTAGGAATAACTGCACCAGAAATGATGTTATTTCCATAAAGTAATGAACCAGAAACAGGCTCACGAATACCATCGATGTCAACTGGAGGTGCTGCTACAAAAGCAATAATAAATACTGAAGTAGCTGTAAGTAATGTAGGGATCATTAAAACACCGAACCATCCGATGTATAATCTGTTTTCAGTTGATGTAATCCAAGAACAAAAACGAGACCAAAGGCTAGCATTTTCGCGTTTTTCTAAAGTTGCTGTCATGATATTTAAGTAAAAGTAATTTATCTCCCAATAAAAATGTTATCCTTGATAATCATAAAAAACGTATCAAATTCTACTAGTTTACCTTCGACCGGAGTTGAACCGGTACGCTGATTAGCACATGATTTTAAGTCATGAGTGTCTACCATTCCACCACGAAGGCACGCATTAATAGTATAGATTAAATATATAAAAATATTTAATCTAAAGGACGCATAGAAAGTACAGCTTCATTTTCACGATCAATACCTTTTTCGAAACCAGCTGCTGCAGCACGAGCTCGTCCAGCATGCCATAAATGACCTACAAAGAAGAAAAATGCTAAAACAAAGTGGGAAGTTGACAACCAACTACGTGGGTTAACAAAGTTAACAGCATTTATTTCAGTAGCTACACCACCAACAGAATTTAATGAACCTAATGGAGCATGAGTCATATATTCTGCAGCACGACGTTCTTGCCAAGGTTGGATATCATTTCTAAGCTTGTTTAAATCTAATCCATTTGGACCACGTAATGGTTCAAGCCAAGGACCACGGAAATCCCAAAAACGCATAGTCTCACCACCAAAAATAATTTCACCTGTAGGAGAACGCATTAAATATTTACCTAGACCTGTAGGACCTTGAGCCGAAGCAATATTTGCACCTAAACGTTGGTCACGAACTAAGAAAGTGAAAGTTTGAGATTGAGAAGCTTCAGGACCTGTAGGACCATAAAATTCGCTAGGATAAACAGTTGTATTAATAGAAATAGGTTAAAACGTTTACGTTTTTATCCTTTCTTTACACTATACATGCAAATTTCATAGCATATAGCATTCTTCCATACATAATCCAAAAATTAAAACCAATCCAAATAATATTATTATATAAATTTAATTAAATAAAATGGTTCGCTTTTATTTAGATGTTAATGTATGAATAAAAGTTCTAAATTTCAAAACTTTAACTTATTAATGATTAATAGTTATTTAAATATCAAGTTAATAATAACAATTAAGATTTATCACGTTCCTTAAACTTCGCCCCTCGGTAGAGCTAGAGGTCACCCCCTATCCCCCCTTGGGAACCGTGCGTACACCTCTCAGCGTACACGGCTCGCGTAGTCGTATTCACCTTATTTTATAATTCCAGGAAAAAGAATTGTCTTCTTTCTTAACTGAAAAATCCTTTTTTTATCAATTTCTACAAATTAACAAGTTTTGTCAACAAGCACAAAATTGTTAATATGTCTTATTATATATACATATATATATATATATATATCAAATCTTAAAGGAAGTGTGTCATAACTGTATATTATGTTAGAATTAAAAACAAAAAGTATGATACTACAACAACGAGTTATTCCTGTTTATTGGATATAGGAAACCAAATACCACAACATGTTTCATCTAAGATCTTAACCTTATACCACGGAATCTTAGAATTCCCATTCCACTTTCTTTAACATTCGTGAGTTATGTATACAGGGGAAAACACCGTGACCAGCAGCTTACTACCTTAGTAATTTCTTCCTAAAGATCTAATAATATAAATTATTAAAGTAAAACAGCTAGTTAACCGTTATCCTATAAATACTAATTATCTTATTTGGTAATAGAATAAGCAAACCTCCACTCTTTTTAATTTATTGATGCTATCATCGTAATGAGAATGATTAACAGAAAGCGGACTAATATATATGTTAAACTTAAATTATAGGTTTAATCATAATAAATAGATTTGACGTACAAAAAGGTCCTACCGTTCTATTCCAACTAAGATTTGCCTTTGCGACCCTGCCACGTCAAAGATTGAACAGTTACGCTTTAGCCAAGTTACTAAGTTCCTATTCCCTTATGAATTCGTTTCTAGAAACCCTTGTCTCAGGCTCAGGGATCAATATCTCCCAGACTTCCCTGGTTAGGGGATGTATATATAAATAGGACCTATCAGTCCGTGACATTACATTGTCATTAAGATTGCATCTTTTTCCCTTAAGTCACTTTAATAATAAATATTATTAAATAAATTGAGGCTATTAAATATGGTTAAATACAATCAACCTCGACTTAAAATTAAATTTTCAACTCAATTTGAATTGAAATAGTTTAAGGGCTTTTAGTTAGACATTAGTTAATTTTATATTCACAATTAATAAAATAATCTATCTATAGAAAATTTAATATAGGATCAAAGTATTTCAAAGAAAATAATAGAAATTTAATGAGCTTCATATAAATTTACATTTACTGTAATGTAAAATATTATATGTCATTATATTAATGGAGCAAATATAAAAATAAATTTTCATTGTACTCCCGAAGTATAAAGTTATAAAAATCAAAAGTGTAGATTAAATATTTCAACTAAATTTAGTCAAAAACGTGTCGCACAACCATACCATAGGAACAGCAATAAATGCCATTAAAGATACCGCACCTAAACTGTAAGATAAATAAGCTTCACCTGACCAAACGAATGCACGACGTGCCCAAGCAAATGGTTTTGTTAAAATATGCCAAATACCACCTAAAATCAGTAGTGTACCAATCCAAATATGACCTCCAATAACATCTTCCATATTGTCTACGCTTGGTATCCAACCGTCACCACCAAATGGAGATTTAAGAATATAACCAAAAATAACAAATGGACTTAAGGTTGGATTAGTAATAATACGAACGTCACCACCTCCAGGAGACCAAGTATCATAAATTCCACCAAAATACATAGCCTTCCATACCAATAAATATGCACCGAAACCTAAAAGACAAAGGTGAATACCTAAAATAGTTGTCATTTTGTTTTTATCTTTCCAAACATAACCAAAAAATGGGAACGATTCTTCTAAAGTTTCTGGACCTACTAACGAATGGTATACACCACCAAATCCTAAGACAGCTGAAGATATTAAATGTAACACACCACTTACAAAATAAGGGTAAGTATCTAAAACTTCACCACCAGGACCTACACCATATCCTAAAGTAGCTAAATGTGGTAAAAGTATAAGACCCTGTTCATACATAGGTTTAGAAGGTATAAAATGAGCTACTTCAAATAAGTTCATAGCACCTGCCCAAAACACAATAAGACCAGCATGAGCAACATGTGTAAAAACTAAAATATTCTATAATTGTTTACCTTAAATAAAAAATAAAAATAATGTAGTTATAGAAATTAAATTAAAATATACTATTTTAAGAAATAAAAACATTTTTTCATAAAGTTAAACTAAAATAATATACTAACATCATTTAACTCTAAATATTAAAAAATTATTAAATAATATTATCGAAAATGGTTGTTCCACAAAAAATACAAACGTATTCATTAGAAAATTTTATTGAATAATTTAAATTCGATATTTTTTTATTAAAAGTCAGAAAATCAATCCAAAAAGTTACATGACCATAATATGGTAAAGAATTAAACTTGCTACTCATTGTATCAAAAGTAGAAAACTTAGAAATTGAAAAACATTTTTTCAATAATTTTTTAGTCGAGTATTTGTCCTGTTTTGATTCCTTATTAAAAATTTTAAAAGCTCTTTTTTGTACAAAAAATAAAGAAAAACGGGAGCTAGTCATTCTTGAAAATTTGTGATATGTTCTTCTTGGTAGAATTGGAAATCTCTTTCCACCCCCCCTTGGAATCCATGCATACACCTCTCAATGTACACGGCTCTCATATTTTATGTAAGAAATATTATTTCAAGATCTTTTTTAAAGTTTAAAAGCCTTTATTAGATGTATTACCCTAAAGCAAACTACATAACAAAAATCAGATCCATCGAATTTTTACTTATATATAACGAGTCCATCCTATTTATCACATGAAAACTATAACATGTTTCATACATAGCTAAACCTAACAAAGCAAACTATATAATTCCCATTTCACTTTTTCGAAATTCGTGAGTTATATGTACAGGATAAGACACCATACCCGACAACTTACAACCTTAGTTATTGCTTTCTAAGATTCTCGTAAAACGTTTGTAAAGCAACCGGTTAACCGTTATTCTATAAATACATTGTCTTATACGGAATAAGATAAACAAACCCCCACCCTAATTTTTTATACTAATGCTGCCATCGATTGGGAATAGTCAACAAAGGTGGACTAATCTAAATTTGTTAGACTTAATTAATTAATAATTGTAATTTAACAAATTATGCATATATATATGGATTCCACTTAATTATTCCATGTTAAGTCTGCTCTTGCGACCCTGCCAAACTTACGATTTGACAGTTACGCTTTAGACAAGTTGCTAAGATTTTAGTCTCTTATGATTTTGTTTCTAAAAACCCTTGTTTCGAGCTCAAATATCAATACTGTCTGATGTTGTAGTTAGAAAATAAATATAAATAGAACCTATCGGTTCGCAACCAATCTTTTATAATCGGATAAAGTTTCGTAGCTTTAATCTCGTATAACTAAATAATTAATTTATAATCAATTACTCGTTTACAAACTTAGTGTAACTTATATTACTGAAGCTTTACTCTAATTACCGAATAATTAAAATTTTCAAAGTATAAACCATCTCTTAATAAATTAGAATTAATTAATTCCTATCGAAATACTTAAATTAAAAATCAATAAGTATACAAAATTAAAGCACAATTTTAACTAAAAATAAAAACTAACAATTACAAAACAAATGAAATAACATTACTAAACTATTAAAATCTTTTGATTTAAAATTAATTTATAAATAAATTATAAGCATCTCCAATATCACACTGAACCATAATTAGAATTATTAATTATATATTTAATTCGCTTTAAAAACAGTTGATAATTTTCAAATGAGGGTGTGGAAAAACAATTACCTTCATTATCAATTTTAAAACGCCAATCCAAAAAATTAAATCCTTCGGAAGTTGAAAATATTTGAACGTTTTTGATATTACATTCAATTCCAATATTATCAAAAAACATGTTAAGTTTATTAATAATATTTATTTCATTATCGAAGGGTTTTAAAAAAAATAAATTAGAATAACCAAATCTAATAGATGAATGGATTTTTTCAACTCCATTTAAAATTACATTTGCATATAGAGAAGTAAGATCTAAAGTATTTTCAAAATCACCATAACCGTTAAAACTAGGAGAAACTCCACACACAAATGAACGAAAAATGCCAAGTTTAATACCTCGAGGAGCAATTATTTTTTCTAAGAAAAATTTAGACCTAGAAATATTAAAAACCAAGATAGTTTCAAGAAGTAAAACTCTTTTTTGAACTCCAAAAGACTCTTTACTCAAATTCAAAAATACCAGTTTTTGCAAATGGTGAATTGTAAATCCATTTCTAAAACCATAATTCCTTGGATGCAAATTAACTTCATTAGCAGGTTGAATTGCAAACTTAACTAGAGTTTGCCAAACACGATCAGAAATAGTTGGAATATTAAATTTTTTAATTGTACCATTTTTAGAAATCAATGAAATCTTTCTCAACTTATTAAATTCCCAATTTATAAAATTATATTTAACAAATTCATTAAGTTCAAATCTATCTGTGAAACTTAAAAAAGTTTTACCATCTATTCCAGGTATTTTCCTTGTTGCAGAAATTTGAGTAACTTCACGTATAGCAAGTAACCTAGCAGAATTAGAATTAAGTATCAATTTTTGAATCTGCAAAGCTTTTCTAAAATCTGCTACACAAACGCTTTTAAACAAACGTTTTTGAACACGATATAAATTATTCATAGATTTTTCCCATGATAGTAATCTCCAAGAAAAATCAAAGTTTTTTTCATTCATTACCATAAAATAAAATAAAGTTATAATATAACCTTAACAGTTATTACATATATATGTATATATTTATACGAATCATTTAAACTTAAGAAAATAAGTAGTGTAAATCGCATAGAACTAAAAAGTAATTCACACCTCCTAAAAGTTTACCAGATAAATTGATAAGTCTAGCATTACCTGACCACCAAGCAAAACCAGTTGATTCCTGATCACGACCACCAATAGTTAGACAAATCGGAAAAATCCGTTCTCAAATCTGTACATGCAACTATAAAATGCATACAGCTTTCTGACCAGTAAACTATTTAAAACTCAAACTATAAAACTTCAAAATTTTTAACCTATCAATCAGTAATAAAAAATTCCTCATCAAAGAAAAAGTTACTTTGAAGAACAAATTTCTTTTTCATTCTTAACATATTTATACGTGTAGGAAAAAATGATTTGGAAAAAAATAAACCTTTAGATACAACTAAATTAGGAGTATAAACACTAAAAGCCCAATTTTTAGACTTATTATGTTTCCTACATAACGTTAAAAAACAACTTTCTCTAATTAAATTTACTAAAAACTTAACCTTGCTAAAATTATCAATGCAAATAGGTTAATAACATAACTATATTTCCCTTTTACACACCTTACAAGTCAATTTCATAACATACGGCGTTAAGCTTAGAATTCATCATACCAAAAATAACTACATTATTAAGACAGAAAGACATCAATTAAAATTTAACAAATGATATCAAATTACATGTTGTTAAAACTACTAAATTTCAATTTCCATTAGAATTGGTTCTTTTCTTCTTTAATTATTACTAAATTAAAAACTTTAAAGAAATGTACTTAGTCTACAACTATTATATAATAATAGAAAGGTCGTTCATAGTTATGAATTTTACTAAACCTTAAATTAAATTTAAAATCGAAATATTAAAATTTAGATTAGAAGCTTTTTTTCGACCATTTGTCAAGTTCGAAATACTTTTAATAAAAATAAATTGAACTAATTCTATTCATAGAAAATTTTAATAGTATTTAATAGTATAAACCAATAACATTATTAAAACAAAATTTTAATTAATGTAAAAATAAACATGCCACACCATAACCTAAACCAAAATAACAAACTATTGGCTAAATACCCAAAAGACTTTAATATATAAATATCGTTAAATGATAAATATTGCGAATTACTTGTTGCACGCTTTTTTAAAGGATGAATAAACCCTAGTAGTCGAAGTTTCTCAAAAATATACCTTATGGGAGCATTTATCTTAATAAATAGAAAAGTCGAATTAAAGAGCAGCTTATCAGTTTTTTGAAAATGAGAAGATATAGAACTATCATATAATGACAATCCATAATCAGAAATATCACTAGAAAAATTATCATAAAAGAAGGAAAATTTGGTTTTAAATTCTTCAAAAAAGAAAATTATTCCTATATCTAAAGGCAAAACTGATTTACTAATAAGATGTGGAAATGTATCTAAGATAGTTTTTAAAACTAATTTTACTTTTTTAGAGTATAGACTCATATGATACTTACGATAATTTTTTAACTCAGAAATTTTGACAACTGAAAGTAATTCATCGGAAAATAAACTATGTTTATCCTCGGATAAGATAATTTTTCCATACTGAATACACCTAATAGCTTCTAATTGGAAAATAAAAGTCCAAATTTTCATATCAACTAGAGAGGAAGAAATTTCTTTCCTAAAACTACTAGCTCTAATTAAATTAGTAAATAATTCAATACGGATACGATTATTAGTTATATTAGACATTTTCAAAGTAAAAGAATCCAGTCTTGACATTATTTTCTTCTGGTATTTTTTAATTGCATTAATCCTAAAATTTAAAGGAAAAGACTTCCTATTCTGATAATAAGTAGATATGTTAAAGCCAAGAAAAGATATGTAATCATTAGGTAAAGAATACAATTTGAAATCTTTTATAAAAAATAAAAGATTCGTTTTTACAAAAGAAGTTATTTTTCGTCTTAAACTTAAACTAAAATTTTTAGAGGCAATTATACCTAATGAAAAATAGTTTAAATACCTCACAGAATATAAAACTCTATTTAAACTTATTTCAAATTTGGTAAACTTGCCTAATAATTTTTCCACTACAAAACTATATTGATCTATATAATTTAACTTTAAATTCTTAAATTTTAATAAATTCTTCTCCAATTTTAGAGGTGTAAATTTGAAAAGAAAAGATTTGTCAGAAAAAAGCTTATTAGATAAATAGATATTAAGTCTAGATCCGAAACTATTTAATATATTTGACAAAAATATATCTAATTCATTTAAATACATATCTAATAACCAATATGATAAAGGGTTATTATCCAAAAATCTAGATTTTAAATAAATTGCATTATCCGAAATATTTATTAAATTACAATTAATCATTTTTTCTATTTCACTCCAAAAGGCTATATCGTCAACGTTTTTTAGAAAAATATTTTTTAAACGATTACGATTCATAAGATTAAACGATAAAATAATTTTTCCTGTTAAAAAGAACTTTAAATTCGAATCCCATGTTTTTATATTTGATAAAACAGAAGTAAAATTAACTCTTCTGTCAAAATTAATGCCATTATTTTTAAGAGGAAACTTACTTTTCAAAACTTTCTTTACAAAAAAATTTCCGTAATTTAAATCAGTATTTTTAATAGATAAGAATTTATATCTATCAAAATTAAGTAAACTGGATCGTGAAAATAAACCTCGCTTAAAATTAAAAAACTAAGTTTAACTTATCAACTCGTTTTAGAACTACATAGGCATTTAGAACATGCAAAAACACAAAAACAAAAGCAAATAGCTCAAATTTCAGCCAGAAATAAAATTAAATTATTTAATTTGAATTTAGAAATTTATTAACTAAAAATAAATACTTAATATTATCAATCATTTTTCCATAAAATAAATTAGTTACCAAAAATTAAATAGTAAATTATCTAAAATATTTTTCTTTTAGATGTTTTAATTTTTCTGATAAAATAGTAAATATTTCCATGCTAACCACTATAATATTTTAATAATAATGAAAGGAAATTAAATTAAAAATTGATGATAAAACGCAAGCATTTTATTAGATCAATATCATTTCTAAAACAGTTGCGGAAGAAAAAAATTAACAATAAAACAAAAGCATTTTCAATAATTCTAAACTTAAACTTGCTTATCAATCCTTTTCTACCCTTGATAGAATCAATATGTCCAATTACTGGAACAATATAAGAGTTATAGTCAAATTTACCAGTACTTATTAGATAAGAAGTTTTTTTCAACCAGCTTTTACTTACAGCAGGTATAGTAAACTTTTCATTAGTATCCAATGACTTTATAGTTTTTTTTAGATGGTTCAAAGAATAAAGTAGTAAATTGTAAGTAAAGAGTTTTTTAAAAGTAATATTAGAAACACTCATTAATTAAACTTTAATTTTTTAAATAAGATTTATGAAAACTTATACTAGTCAGGCCAATTTTACTACTTTGATATTAAATCAATATATTAAATTTCCCCATAAAATTAATAAACAAAATAATATAAAATACATAAAAATTTATTTATTAATCTATCATTGTTTTAATAGAAATAGGTCAACATTATATGTTTTCCCTTCCTTAGCACCGTACATGTCACTTTCATAACATACGGCGCTTATTGATAAATACATAAAGTATTATTAAATAATTACATAAATTATCAATGATGACAATTTAAAATTCTATGAATTTCATAAAAATATAACAAATAGTCAACTTCTCCTAATCAATACTAATCAATATTCTTATTTTTAAATCAAAATAAATTTTTCCTATAAACTTAAATTTAATTAATCAAATATAAAATATATACAATTATATTTTCAATCATTAACGTTCCCAATACTTTATTACAAACTTTTACAAACTAAACCTTTTCTTCCCCAAGTTTACCTTACTTAATAATTATAAAAGAAATCTATTACTAATAAATAATAATCTAGATTTTAAATATTTGGTAATTTTAATTCAACCTAAACTTGGCAAATTAAGCCAAAGTATAAAACTTATTAGCTAATATGCTATAAGAAGTTTTAATTCAATAATTAGTCAGCCTAATAATACAAATAATAAACTTGAATTTAGACAATCCTATATGTAAAAATCTGAGTAAGAACTACCATTTAGTACTCAAAATAAAGCTTTTATTTAACAAAAAGATTTAATTTATTATTCATAAACTAAATATTTCAAGTACTAAACTTTTATCTTACCAATAAATATAGAGTTCAATATAATAAATACTTCAATTATTTTTATATTTTGTTCCAAAAATTTTATTTAATACAAAACGTTACACACACCAAAAGCATATCATAATTTACTTTAAATCGTTTTAATTGGTATAACTAACACATTAAACATATGATTTTATTACAAAATTTGGAACATTAAATTAACTTAAAATTAACAGTTAAATTTAACAAATTAAATAAAATAATTTTCTATTAAATGTGAGTTACCAAATAGATAAAAAAATGCTTTCAAAGAAATCTAAAATTTAGAATATCTAATTATTTAAACCTATATAAAATACCGATTTTTGGATTCAACATCACAAATTTTCCGTTAATAGGATCGAAAGTATAGCTAACTAATCTATACAAGCTTCCTCCGAACGTAGCGAAAACCTTTCAATTTACTACGCTCTCCCCCATAAAACTGATTTCAAAATATAATGTCAAATAAAACTTATATTCTTTTAATTAATTATTTTTTTTCTTTTTAAAAGAAGAATTCCCATTTAATTTATTATTTTCATTATTACTTTTTCTCTTATTCTCAAACCTTTTCTGGTAATCTTCAGCTAATAATTTAACTAACCTATCCGAAACTAATTCTGATAAATTAGGTATTGTTTGGCTAAAACTACTACAATAAGCCAATTCTAATTCAGTGAGGCTTTCTCCTGTTTCAGCTTTGAACTTGTTATTTACTCTATATCCTAATTCTCCTATGAGCTTATTTTTATAAGCAAAGTTACCTATCTGTAGAGCCAAGGTTTCAGCTATTCTTCTTATAAATCGATGACCTGTAACCAAGGCACATGCATCTATAATATTTCTTTTTTCCATATATTTTTCATCACCTAACTCTACAAAGATACTAGTTGGAGTAGATGCACTTGCCGCCCCCTGTAAAAAAAGTAGTGTCATACCTATCACTGCTTTTTCTTCCGATATATCCAGATTAAGACTAATAGATTTTATAATTTTTTTTATTTGTTCCTCACTAATTTTAGTTTTTCTTCTAAAATTAGGTGCTATTACATCTATGTTTTGCTTCATGGCATTTTCATACAATTGAGAAATAGTATTTTCATTTTGTGTATTTTTCATCATAATTTTATTAATATAATTTTACTGAAACAATTTGTAATTATTTCGTTTTTATTTCCCGATGGATTTCAAATCTTTTACTTTTAAAGTTTTTGACAATACACATCAGCTTTTCCTTTATGACTATAGCTTTTTTACATTAATTATTTTATCACTGCAAAATTTGTCTACACTCATTACTTGTAAAGGTATATTTCCATATTTTATAAGACGAATAATACATCTATAGGAATTATACAAAACATGTATTTGTCTTCCATTTTATGCCCATAATTTATCTCAAAATCCTATCTTTCTCATATTACTATATTTTTCGAAGAAATTTAATATGGTGCATTTATATTAAGTAATTAAATAATATAAGTTTTATAATATACATATATATATTGTAATAAACATTTTCTCTCAAACCGATCATTCTCGGGCTCATGATTAAAATCCGTTTATATGTTTTATGGCTAGCCACCCAACCTACCTTTTATAGGAACGAAAAGTCTCCCCCTCTTTTTAGGTCTTTTGGCCTCTCCAAACTGCAAAAATGGGTTTTACTGACCCATCCCATAATCAGTATTAAATCCTGATATCTGTATTCTAAATTAATAGTTTTAATTTAGACTAAATCTTATTAATAATTGTTATATTAGTCCAATTTGTTTTCTTTAACTTGTTATTTAAATAATAAGATTTTTAGTTTGTCCGGTCATTATTTCTTTCAGCTGTATTTGTATAGTTAGGATGTATCAATACCCACTCAAACACTTGAGAATTAGTTAATTGATTTTACCAATAACTAACCGCGCTTAGATTTTTATAGGTGTATTTATAAACCGCTCCTTCTGGTTTATAAGAATCTAAACTCCAATTTTTTTTTAAGTTAATTGGTTAAAGTGGAAATAACTTACTGGGTTTATATTCACACATAAGTGTTCATCCTTCTTTACCATGGCTTGCAAAAATTTAAATTTTTGCTTTAATGAAGATGCTATGTACGAATTCCTGATTTCTCAAATTATTTACATTTTATATTTTAATTATTGTTAAGAGTATACTTATAAAACCATTCTGCATTACAAAATGAATAAGCTACTTATTGATTTTAAATTTTTATCACGATCTTAGAATCTACACTTCATTGCCTACTAAACTTACACCTTTGAATGTTATAATTTTTCTTCTTATTTTAATGAATATTTTTTATTTTGTGATTTTAATAGCACACAACTGAAACAAAAATAGCTTATTACACTATCATATGCCCGCCCAAGAGCGTTTCCACGTGGAAGTACCTCCTCTGGGAATACAAGTTGTTCATGAGGCTGATCTTGAGCAGCCATCCAAGCACGAATACCTTCGTTTAAAAGAATATTTTTAGTATAAAAAGTTTCAAATTCTGGATCTTCAGCAGCACGAATCTCTTGTGAAACAAAATCATAAGCACGTAAATTCAATGCTAACCCCACAACTCCTAAAGCACTCATCCATAATCCAGTTACAGGAACAAATAACATAAAGAAGTGTAACCAACGCTTATTAGAAAAAGCAACACCAAAAATCTGAGACCAGAAACGGTTAGCTGTTACCATTGAATTCACTAAATTTATTAAACTTGTGATCAAACTGAACATAATAACTTAATATTATTCAGCTTTAAAAATAAAAATTAAAAATCCAAATTCTTATAGCACTAAATACTATTCTTAAAAGTAGAGAATTAAACCCTAAATAAATGATTAAATCAAAATTAATAATAATAATAATTAACTCAATTAAATTAGAAAATATAATAAATTATAAATTATTTATCCAACCTACTCGTGAATAAATATTTATCATAAAATTATGAAAAGAAGACTAAAATACTAATCTTTAAAAAGATAACTTTAAGAGTTTAAAATAACGATGACTTCAAAATTAAAATACTAAAATCAACAGCAACTAAGTACAAAAGTTTGTAAACACTAGTGAATATTTTATTAAATTTGATTAATCACACACGTAAGTTTCTTCTGACTGTGTAGGGTTAAAAGCACGGAAAGTATTTGAACTGTCACCATCTTCGAATAAAGTATTTTCTACCGTAGCACCATGAATAGCACATAAATAGGTAAAATATTCCCTAAAAGCAGTATAAGCAAATAAATTGCATACGGCTTAAAATTATCACATATTAAATGTAAAAATAATTTTCAGATTATAAAAAATAAATCAAATCTAGTTAATGCTCAAAAATTATTTAGCAATCGATATTAAATAAATTCTTAAATTATTATAACAAAAAATTGAGTAATTAAAGATATTTGTGCACAAATTAAATATAAATTCTATCTCTTAAAAATTATAAAAATAATAGATAACTTAACAAAAAACACTTAATGATTCAATTTTTAGGTAATAGCAAAATACTGCTTAATGAGAAATTCTCTTTTACCACTGTATTACTCCACAAATCTAAAAATACTAATAATTAAAAACTTTTAAACGCAAAAAGAGCTGCACCTAATACACCAGCAACACCCATCATATGGAAAGGATTAAGAGTCCAGTTATGAAAACCTTGGAAAAACAAGATAAATCTAAAAATGGAAGCTACTCCAAAACTTGGAGCAAAGAACCATCCAGATTGACCCAAAGGATAAATCAAGAAAACTGAAACGAAAACTGAAATTGGAGCTGAAAATGCTATAGCATTATAAGGACGAATTTGTACCGCTCTTGCAATCTCAAATTGACGTAACATGAAACCTATCAATCCAAAAGCACCATGAAGTGCTACAAAAGTCCATAAACCACCTATTTGTAACCAACGAGTGAAATCACCTTGTGCTTCAGGACCCCATAAAAGTAATAAAGAATGCGCCATACTATTAGAAGGAGTAGAAACTGCCGCTGTTAAAACGTTACAACCTTCAAGAAAAGACGAAGCTAATGTTAGGTAAAAATTTTTCCCCAAGAGCATCATAAGCATGAATAAAGCATAAAGCTCAAACGTAAATAGTTAAGATTACATCATGAATAACAACTCAATCTTAATTAAAAATTAAAATATAATTTAAAATATTACTTGTACATTAGATTTCAAATTACAATATTATAAGTTTAAGGATTTGAGGGAATTTAATTCGTTCTAATTAAAACAATTTCTCATAGTTTTACTAAACAAAATTAACTAATTAGTTTTTAATATAAGCTTTCTAACAAAAATCAAAATATTAGATTATTAAAAATTAAAATAAAATGGAAATTAAATGTACCGCACCCATGAGTATACCAAGAAGTAACAAAAGTTATTCCAGTTAACCAACCACCTAAAGCTAAATATGCGCAAGGAAATAATAATAAACCAGACCAGCCTACAAAAACGAATCTATCACGTTTCAACCAATCATCAGCTGCATCAAAAATTCCTCTGTTTTCTTCTGTTTTTAGACCTGCAAAAGTCATATTTTAATCTCCAATTAAAGAATATAAACCAAACTTTTTTTACCTGCTAAAAAATTATTTTTTTCTGACATCGCAATCTTAACTTTAATCAACTTGATTTTTGTATAATATATATTGACTGAAGAAAAAAATTATATTTTTTAGATGGAGTTAAAGTGAATAAAAAAACAAACGAGCGACATGTATTTCCATTTATGTCAATAGTAGGACAAGAAGAAATGAAACTTTCTTTAATACTAAATGTAATTGATCCGAAAATTGGAGGTGTAATGATAATGGGAGATAGAGGTACAGGAAAATCAACAATAGTAAGAGCGCTTGTAGATTTATTACCCCCAATAGAAGTCGTAGAAAATGATTTATACAATTCAGACCCATATGATACTGAATTAATGTCTGATGAAGTTTTAGAGAAAGTAAAAAATAAAGAACCAATTTCAGTTGTAAAAATAAAAACACCAATGATAGATCTACCTTTAGGAGCAACAGAAGACAGAGTATGCGGAACTATTGATATTGAAAAAGCAATATCTGAAGGTAAAAAAGCTTTTGAACCTGGTTTATTGGCACAGGCAAATAGAGGAATACTTTATGTAGATGAAGTAAATTTATTAGATGACCATCTGGTAGACGTATTGTTAGACTCAGCAGCATCTGGATGGAATACTGTGGAAAGAGAAGGAATATCTATATGTCATCCTGCAAAGTTTATATTAATTGGTTCCGGTAATCCAGAAGAAGGGGAATTACGCCCACAATTATTAGACAGATTTGGTATGCATGCACAAATTAAAACTCTAAAAGAACCTCATCTTAGAGTAAAAATTGTACAACAAAGAGAACTTTTCGAGAAAAACCCAAAAGAGTTTAACGCTAAATATCAAGAAGAACAAGAAAAAACTAGAGAAAGAATTGTAAATGCTAGAAAAATACTTAAAACTGTGCAAATAAAATATGAATTATTAGAAAAAATTTCACAAGTATGTTCAGATTTAAATGTTGATGGACTAAGAGGTGATATGGTAACAAGTAGAGCAGCAAAAGCACTTGTTGCATTCGAGAATAGGACAGAAGTAACGCCAAAAGACATTTTTAGAGTTATCACGTTATGTTTACGTCATAGACTAAGAAAAGACCCATTACAAACAATAGATTCAGGATTTTTAGTGCAAGATGCTTTCAAAAAAGTTTTTGACATAAATTAATTTTATAAATTTCATGCTTTAAAAACAATTTAAATAATACATTATGTATTATTTAAGTTAATAATTATTTTTTAGAAAATAACTAAAATATATTCATATTAATAATTTTCACTTATTAATATGAATATCAAGTAAGCAAAATATACCTTTGGTCGGACTCGAACCGACATGTCAATAAGACGCGTGATTTTGAATCACGAGTGTCTACCATTTCACCACAAAGGCAATATATACAATATATTCTATGATATAGAAATAAAAGTGTAAAAAAAAAGCTTTGACAAATCAAATTAAGTCAAATAAGATAGCAGAAAATTAAAAGCAAGCAAATAAACG